ATATGGTCTGGTATTCCCTTGTTTCCTGTATTGGTTATGTTCCTCATTTCTTGTCTAGCAGAAACTAATCGAGCTCCGTTTGATCTCCCAGAAGCGGAAGCTGAATTAGTTGCAGGCTATAATGTAGAATATGCGCGGGATGTGATCCTAATAGTCCACTGTTGGCGGAAGCCAATGTCCCGGGGTTCCCGGGGACTCATTCTGACTGAAACAAGGGGTGGGTCTTTACCAACTGAAAAATATTCGATTTTAGAAAAGCCAAAAAAGGCCTAGCGCGAGCCTTATTGAAAAGGCCCCTTACTATACTATGGATGCCCCCGCAATCAAACAATCGGAAAGCCTTTTGACAACCTTACTAATAGAAAGGGGAAAAATGCGCTCAAACAACCTATCTTACTAATAATAATAAAGGCCCCTATCGTTGGTAAAACTACAGCTCGAAAGCCGGCCTTACCTTTAGCAACAAGGGCGTTTAGGCTTTACTAATAGAATAGTTAGGGACTAATAGAATAGTTAGGGCTTTTCTTGCTTGTTTAGTAAAGTCAATCTCATTTTGATAGGAGTAGGTGCTTGCCGGGGCAGGGCACTCTTCATTCTTCATTCGAAACTAATGAATGTCGGGGGTTTCTGCCTTGTTATCAAAAAGAGAGTTGGGTAAAGCAAACTCCCTCCTTGGACGAGCACGGGGCTTAGTCAAGTAGAACCGGGTTGCGCTGCTGGATGCTCCGATCGAAAACAAATCAGTGGGGCCATGCCGGTACGACTGAATATGCGTTAGAAAGATCAATCCCTCCCCTACGACACCAAAAAAAACCGGGCCGAACCTCTAACAAGCCCGCCCGCTTCCATAGAACAATATCGCGGCAACGTAGACCTAAGTAGTCATATTGGATCCTTGGGAACCATCACAAGTACGACCGGCCTATATTTGAACGAGAATGCCGTGTCGTCCAGCGGAGCCTAGAAGAGGGTGACTCGCGCAGACAGCTGACTCCTTTTCAATAGAAAGGAATAACCAACCCAGCTGGCTGGTCAATCTCAGAGATCTTATCGGCCGGCAAACCTGAGACGAACGACCACGGTCCCGACCTTACCAGCACCGGAGGTGTACTAATCAATGAACCCCCGAAACCTACTTTCTTTTCTGACAAAATCAACCAAGCCTAACCGGTCACGACATGTTGTTGATATTGATTGAGTTTGAGGGACTTTCACTGACTGAATCCATCCATAAACCTAGACCCCGGTAACCTTCGTAACCAAAGCGTCACGACAACATCCAAAGGTGACCTTTGGATTCTTAAGTAAGGGCGGAGGAGCACGTAGGAATGCCGACCACTACATAAGCCACTAGTGGCTGAGAGAAAGCGAGCAGCACCTTGCTTGTATAGGTTTGGGCGGAGCTTGAAGAAGCGAGCCCCTATCAGAGAAAGCCATTGCGCGCTAGCCTAGCTAGCTAGCGTTTTTCAGCTGGATTTTATATTAGTTGTAGCACGCCTTTCCTCCTTCTCTCACTTTGGAATGGAAGGATTTTGCAGTATTTTCTTATGATGACCTGGTCGAGAGAGTACGATACATCGGTGTAAAAGATTGAGTGGGATCTGTGAGGTTGGTTTTTTTTAGAGAAAAGAAAATAAAATTAAAAAAGAAAATCTTAAAGCGTGAGAAATTCAATTATAAAAAATTTTATAAATGCTGGATAAAGAAATAAAAATTTGCATTTTAAGAAGAACACCCCATGATTTTATAATCTATAATGGGCAATTGGCTATGCAAATTTCGTTCGTACAGAATCTAATAGAGACACAAAATGCATGTACATCCAATCTATTTGAGAATCCAGAAATAGCATATGTTCGCTTTGAAAATGAAGAAAAAGCATATGTTCGCTTTCGGGGCAGGGGGGTGAATTATCTATCCCAACAAACCGCGCTCAAAGGAAATGGATGTTTGCTTAGAATATTAAAAATTCGGTCACTTATAATGTCTCTATTAGATTCTACGTTCGACATACGGAATAACTCATCTCAATACTCTATAGAAAAAGAGTTTTCCGACTTATCTCCTGAACTGGAAGAGCATTTCGAGATATTCGAACATAGGACAGAGTTTTTTGTGAAAGTTGGAAAAAGTTCCAACACAATACAAGATACTCAACTCCTATGGAAAGGCTTTTTTCAACAGGAAGAGAAAAGAAAATTTCCCTTCTTTTTACAATGAATGGGGAAAAAGGAGCTAAATCAATTGGCGCAGGAGCAGCTACAATTGCTTTGGCGGGCGCAGCAGTAGGAATCGGAAATGTCTTCAGTTCATTAATACATTCCGTGGCAAGAAATCCATCCCTAGCAAAACAATTATTCGGATATGCAATTTTAGGCTTTGCCTTAACAGAAGCAATTGCTCTCTTTGCATTAATGATGGCATTTCTGATCTTATTCGTATTTTAAGAGGAAAAACATTATTAATTACATTTCGAGAACATTTCCCGACTGGAAACAGTCCCTTATTCTCGAGTTCTCGAAGAACAACTTAAGACCGAGAAGAAGGTAATGGACGCCCAAATATTGGATGGAATTCCCGCAGAGGTTCTCCATGAGAACCGAAAGAAACTATCCTTTATCAAACGGGTCGGACCCTCACTTGTCATAGGTATCCATAAGGAATAGTCTCGGCAAATTCTGGGCTAGACATTGCTCTAAAAGTGCTTCCACGACTAGTCGCGTCGGGGATCTCCGGGTTACTCCGATTACCCCCCGGAGTAACGTTGGCTTTGTCACTATTTCTAGCAATCCTTTCTTCGGAAACCGTCCTTTGTGTTGGACCTGATCAACCCACGTCCTCGACAATAGGAAGGACCGAAGAGTCTAGCTCTGGTTCAAGAAACTGGACCAAATATTTAAACCTATCGCCAGAGGAAGAGGAAACCATAAATCAACCCATAACCGTGGATACCGCCACTGAATATGAGCAGCTTGTTCATATTCAAAAGCAATTTCAATTTGAAAAGTTAGTGGCGGACCAGTTTAAAGATTTTTATGAGCGTAATTGGCCAAACTATATGCGCTCAAAAAATTCCGATTGTTATTTGGGTTTGGGTAGTGCTCAATTCATTATTTCACGGAAATAAAACCCACTGTGAGAAGTTATAATAAATTCCTCACATGCATTCAAGAAAACCCTGAGACCCTGAACCCTCTTTTTGAGGACTTAAAAAAATGAGGGTTCAGCAAAGGGACTGGTGGAAGAGGAGAGCACTCAGATGTACTTTTTGGTCTTTCTTTATGGGCCTTTTCTAGGAACTGAGAAATAAAAAAAGGGGCCGAGAACTACATAGATCTGATACTTTCCTTTTTGTCAAAAAGGAATTTCTTTTTTTTTGTCTTTATTAAAGGAAGGTTATGTAGGCGCTTAGCAAAGGAAGAAAGCTAAGTTCGATCATCACTGGTCAATGAAAGGCACACCATAGCCTGACTCGCTGCCTATTTGAAATCCCGCTTTTGATAAAGGAAGTGAGTTAGACAGTGAGCCTTTCAGTGAAAGCTACATCAGACAGTTCGCCCAGAGGTTCAACTACATCGCACAGAAAGTGGGGAGAATCAGAATGTATTCAATCGGTAATTCACACCGACCCAAGAATCGCTTTCATCCCAACGAACTATGGGAATTGAACCCTAGCTCGACACCTTTGTAAATTCACCCGAGACAACTGCTAGACTAGCCCCAAAGGAAAGACCAACAACAGGCAGAGGCGATTCAGCGATTGATCCAAGGTCAGTTTAAAAGCACCTTATGCCATAGAGTCAATAGGGACGGCTATTGAAGGGTCTAGCCCAGGCATCTCAGCCTAACTCCGGTTTCTCTGTTGCAGAATCTGGGTTAAGCACCCGTATGTATCAACGCGAGGACATTTGATCTGAGACTCAATAGATTATTTTGTTCTCCTGGAATATCGATAGAGTTTTTTAATGGAAGAAGGGAAAACCCAAGGCCCTAAACCCTCTCATAGGCCAAAGTTGCTTACACCTGAGTTTAGTGGGAGTGCATTTCTTGGGAACTCATAGGAAGTTAGCTGCGAATGAGGAAGTAGCGTAGCGAAGAGGCTTTCAGGAAATGAATCCTAATCCAATTGTCTTTCTAAAGCTAAACTTGATGATCTTACTCCATGGAACGTGCCATTTGATGAAAATGAGAGTTTCGATTTAACATTTAACTTATCACCTCGAATGGCATTGATCGCATTGCTTCTTTGAAGGGCAAATCCCACAGACGGAAGAGAGAAAGCAGTCTTAGCAATAACCGTTGTTAGAGTTATATCATCAACCCTAGCTATTTCATCAGCTGCAATCCTTACCGCTCTAGTTCGACTAGCTTTCCTTCCTGCCGGACCGATCCCAACAGTAGCCGATCCTAGCCCAGGGAAAAGAGCGTCAGTCTCATTCCCTATCAGAACCAGGCGACCTTCACTTCTGAATAAAGAACTAATAAGTGTTGAGACTCAAAGTAAGGTTTGTAAACCTATCTAGCTATCCATTTTTGTAAATAGAAGAAAGCTACAATCTCATAAAGCTTGCAGGCAACCGCTCTTGGCTAGCATCCAGACTGCCTTAGTTAGCTACATCCCTCAGGGTTTAACATCCAGTAAAATCCCTTGCATCTCGTGCTTTTGCAACCTCAGCATTAACCAGAGGCGAGTGAGTGATTCAGCCAAGTCAATGGAGGAGATTGCTTTATCTACGGCATATCGTTTAGGTCTTGCAGAGCCTATAAGACTAGAAGCACATTATCTGTCTGTACCTCTAGCTATAAAGGCTAGGGTATGTTCCACGAACAAAACAACGAACTAAATGAGACAACTAGATGGACTAGCTTTTCTTGCTTCGAGTTCGAGATCGGGGCTAGGGATTGTTAGTTCCCGGGAATGGAGGCAATTCTATTTGCTCCCCTTTCTGCTTCTTCAGCTGCCAGAAAAATGGCCAGGCTCGGGATCGGCAACTCAACTGAGGGTATGTGACGATCTGGGTTATACATCAACAACCCCTTATCATAATTAATTAGATAGAGATGATTGGTAGATAGGGATTGGTACTGCTGCTAATGGTACTGCAGCTAAGTCTGACTCTCGAGCTCGGAAAGGTAATGCAGATGGTTAACTCACCAACTTAGAAGATTCTGAGATGAATGAAGAGCTTTCCCTCGGGTCAAACTAAAAGTACATACCCATCATAGTAGAGCGCGGTGGAATCTTCGTAAAAGCTAATCCGAAGCCTTTATTGAAAAGACCGGTGGTTCTGATCCTAATTGCGTAATTGAATCAAAGTCAAAGGCAACCCTCTTGTTTAGAGGTGAAGCTTGATTCGTCCTCCTACTTCTCCTATCGGTTAAGGGGTAGTTTTCTTTCCTATTGTATTTCCCAATGTCAACTAGTCTTGGTGTATCATTTGATGACTTTGATCATTCTCTAACCAAGAAACCAGAGCGATAAAAGGATTTGACTTTCTTGTTTATGATTTCACTGCTTCTTCTTTCGTCATCTGACCATCTGCATTTGCAGTTTTGTTGTCTGACTCGGGGCAATACCCGGAATATACCGATTTAGAAGGGGTTGAAAGGGGGTTAAGAGTGAGACCAAAGCTCGTAAAGACCTTAACTCGACTCGCTTTCAGAAAAGTTAGTTGCTTGAGCAAAGGTAATGGCAGACGTATTTAGTGGTAATTCGCTTTCACTCTCTTCGGAAAGCACCATAGGAAACCTCAAGGCCTTAACTCGATAGCTCTCAAAGGGGAGCTACTCATCCAAGACAGAACAAGGAATCCTAATCCCCGACTGCTAAGCTTTCTTTCCTTACTTGGTTTTCCCTATCTTGAATGCTCGGACGGTCTCCATCTATGTAATTAGGGTCGGTTTGATACCCTTATGAAAAATTAATCACATCAGAGCCTTTCCGCACAGGCGAGCTACGATTTGACTGGCTTAAAGCGATAGGCCTACTTTCTCTCTATTAATTAGACTCAGAATACCCTATTCATATAAAGAGTTTAAAAAGTTGCATCTCATCTGCTTGAGCTCTTTCAGACTCGAGGGTCTAACGAGCTGAACCTCCACGGCCTAGATTGACCTTTCAGCGGGTTTTTCAAATCTTGGCATAACTGCTTGCTCTACCCTTCCTATTTTACTAGCGGTTCAGCTTCATTCGCCAGCTAAGTCTATTTCTTAAGAGAGAAGAGGTTTCTTCACTATTGCTTCCTTCCCTACCGGACTACTAGCCTGCCTCACTTTCTTATATGCCCTAGCCCTCCTTACGCGGCTTGAATACCTATTCCTCCTACCTACGCTAATGAATCTGATGCTTATACCCGAAAGCGAGTTAAGTAGGGCATTAGGTAATCCGTCGTTTATTGTTTCGACAGGGGAATCTTATTTGAAAGCCCTTATTTTGTTTGAGGGGGAGGTTTCCCAAGGGGCTCTCCAAATCTGCTTATTTCTGTCTTTCGACGGGTGAATTACCTTTCCTTCCTTATTAGCTATACCTTCTGTCTGTAGTCTAGCCTAAGATGAAAGCCCATCCACAAGCAACCGTTAAAGACAAGACGGGGCATTCTCCTCGATTACCGTACTCCATAAAAGAAGAAAAAACAAATCCCCTGAAAGAGGAGGAAGCAAAGGCGTCCGAAGTACCATGAAGTAAAGGCACACGAGCGTGCTGCGAAGAAGGTTTCACGAGAGATACCTCTTACTGGGTTTGGGACTTAAGAATTATCTCACCTCTCAGTACGGATACCTGAGTAAGTCCTATGAAAAGGTCTTGTCAGAGATTTCAACATCAGCTAGCCAGTCTTTTCCCAACCCGAATCTAAGACCAGGAAGTGTTACCCCATTAGCGTATCCCAAACCAAAGCCAACTTAGAGCATTCCCGTAGCCGAACCAATAAGGGCTGCTGTTCTTGCTCTTCCCGCAACTTGCTAAACCAATTCTAAGGCTTAACTTACTAGGCGAAAACCCTGAGAGAGTGGTAGGATTTAATGTCACCCGCTCTGCATAAAGTAAAGCCTTTGAAGAAAGCTATGCTCGTCAGCCAGGAAAAGCGCACTTAAGCTTATCATTGGTTAGGAGGAGATTAGCTTTGAGGCAATAGATAGCAGGCAGCGAGAAAGGATAGGTTAACCCCCCCTTGCACACTCGGGGCAGAAGAAGATCAATAACTAGAAGTTAAATAAAGAATCACGGGGCAGGCAAAGGAGGTGCTTGAGACAAGGGCAGGGAAGAGACCCGAACCGAACTATACCCCTAAGCCCTAGCAGAAAGGGTAGCTGACTCTCGTAGGATAGACTCCGGAGATAGAGACAGACAACAAGGATTAGACAGAAGGAGATTCAACCCCTTCTATAAAGGCTCGGCTACTTCGCGTTATGCTGAGCTTACAACAACTCCAGCGGGTGCAGACATTGATGGACTCGATCCCGTATTATGACTTCGCTGATTTCGCTTTCGAGGAAGGGGTTTACCTATTTAGGAGGGATGCAACTAAAATCCTTTGAATCGGAATCATAGGTTTACTCATCTCTTTCATCTCCAACTGAAATTAGATGAATTAGCGTAGGACGAATAAATAGGTATTCAAGCCGCTACAGGAAGGCTAGGCTTTCTTCTTCTGTCCCTAAGATCAGCTCTTACGAGATAAGTTACGAAGGAAAGAAAGTCCTGTCCAGTCTTGAACTTTACCCAAAGTTGATAAAGGATATAGCTCGCCCACTTCTGAAACAAGAAACTCAGGATTCCATTAAACATAAACAATTTATGATCTTAAGAGTTTAGACCACCGGTCCGGGTCAGCAGCTTTACCATATCTAGTCACCCTCTTTCGTTTCGACTCCGCTCCCAACGTCCCTTTAGTGGTATTCCAATTAGTATGTCCCGGAGGTAGTTGCCCTTTTCCCTTTTAGGTCGCGGTTGCACGGTAGACCCCCAAATAGAGTGTCCACCGGCAGAGACTATTCCAAGGCCTCTTCGTATTCGGCTAATCTGCTAATCAGTTCTCTTTGTTGCGTAGTGCTGTTGATTGGCAGCTACATTGAATTATTCCTCCCATGATGGTACAAAGGAAGTCAAAGAAAGAGGAGCTGAGTAGCTAGGAAGAGTACTCAAGCCAAATCCTAAAACCGTCTCAAAGGCCTGACTTGCCTTCCGAAGAGTCCATCGTCCTTTCCTTAGCAGTCGAGTATTGTTGACCAAAGGGACAAGAACAAAGTAGACTGAAGACAAATCCCTATTCTTATCGAATAGAGGAGACAACTCAAATAAGTCTGAAGCAAACCAACCCAACTTCGAGAGGAAAGAGACTAGAATGCGGATTCGATCTCCCGCTTCTCTTCCCCACTCCGCCCTAAGCTTACCTAACAGCTCTATCTTATCCGGCTTTTGAATGCGCTAGTCGTAACCACTAAGCGGCTGCTTATTCGTCCAAGTAAACCTACCCTGACTGAAACTATTTTGAACGCACTTTCTTTTTTTTTTAATAGTATAGCGTAGGGTAGTTTATTTTAAAAGAAAGGTGGGCTATAGAGATGTTCCTACAGGAGCTGACCTGGAGTGGGAGACAGAGTGGTCTCCCGAACATAGCTAAATCTTCGCTTCTTCGACTTATGGCTCACCGACTTCTTAGATTGCTTTGGCTCCGGTACCTGAGTGAGAAGCTGGTTATAAAGCTTTCCCCTGTCGATGGAATTTCTATTGAGTCTTCGGTTGAGTCTTTTCTTGGTTCGGGAAGAAAGACTAGAAAGCTCAAGGACGAAATAGGATAGAGAGAGCTCTTCCTGCTTATTACTGCATTCAGATGATATTACCCAGAAAAAGACAGCGGAATTAATAAACTTTGGCCAGAGAATTGGTTTTGAGTTTAGATTCTCTATCGAATAAAAAGTATAAAAATCCCGGGTTGTTCTAAGCGGATAGAAAGTCAGCTCGTTCATCCCCTTCTCGCCTATTATTTATTGGCTCAGCTCTTGAAGACAGTGAGCCTAATTCCTTATGAAAGAAAGGAGATAGAATAAAAGCTAAGTATTCAAGCATAGGCTCTGACACTGCTACTTACGCTAAAGTAGTTTAATCGAATCCGTCTTTTATTGGTTTTGATGGGGAATATCTCAAGCTGTTGAAAGCAAGTGGGATAGTATGGATGCCCCCGTGTTGACCACCGGTCGGTATGCTCGGGATTGCGTATTTATTTGAGTGGGTATTTGATTTCCTAATCTACATCTCTATCTATCTATCGAGCGATAGGGAATTGGCCGTTGAGGAACTAAGAGTTCAGGCTTCTTCTAAAGCAATTGGTTTAGCATGAGGGAAGAGGAAGAACAGTAAGTTAACAGCCGAGAGAGCCGCACTCAAGGTTGCAGACTAATTAATTGGTTCATACAAGTGAATAGGCAAGATGATGGGAAGGGTGAGTTATTTCTGCCCAGGGAAGGAGTATTCAGAGTGGTTCTTTGATTGGGTGGAAGGTTGAATTAGAGTTCGGGATTAGCGGGCTAGGGTTCAATTCCCATAGTTATTCAGTTGTTACCTCCGCTCTAAAAGGAAAGCTCTGAATCATACTTTGGCTCCAAATCCAATACTTCCCTAAAAGGTCTAGATTCCCCGGCATATGCCCAGGAAGAAGCACGACAATCTCCCCTCAGCTCTAGAATCGGCTATCACTAGTGCCTGAAGTTCCTTTCCGGTAAGCGGTATTGCTTTCGTTCTTGATTTCGAGGTTTTGTTTTGAGGTTTCGGTTGAGGTTTCCCAAGGGGATGAAAGCAATTGATTCTTGAAGAAAGCTATTGAAGGAAAGCTATGAATCATTCCCAAGTCATCGGCAAGAATAGAATTAGGAAAAGAAGCACTCAATCCGTTAACCCGCTCTCTAGCCAGCAAATGCGCTACGAACGAGCTAATTCATTAAAGTGAGGGTTAGCTTTTCTTAACTCAAAGGCTGATGAGTAGGGGCTTTCCGAAGGGGTTGTTGCATGCATGTTCTTCACTGATGCTCTTTCCTTCACCGTTAGCTAAGGAGCTGAGCCAATAGGACTCCGTGCCTGGATCTCCGAATCTCATCATTTCTCTTGGTTTGAGATGAATGCAATTGTAAGAACCTATTCCCCGCTTTCTAGTTTCCTCAAGAGAGTTGATTATCTAACTACAGTCCCTTCCTTCCTTGCAATCAATAACCTCCATCAGTCACTAGCGCGCTAGAAGGTTCAAGTCAATCTACTATCTAATGATGGGTATGTCTTTCGATTGGGATGAGAGTGTAAAACTCGGCATCAACACCAACAACAGGAGCAATTGAAGCTTCCTTGATTCTTTTCTTAGCCTTTGAGAAAATGAGCCCCTTCCAAGTACTCCGTAAAGCAAGAATCGACCTGAACAGCCGTCACATTCAGTCTCCTTCCCGGCGGGGGGAGCATATAAAGAAATGACTGAAGCAAGGCAAATGATTCTTCTAGAATGGTTATTCCTTACAATTGCTCCTTGTGATGCAGCGGAACCATGGCAATTAGGACTTCGATATGGTTTTATTCTCTTTATCGTATGGTCCCTTTTCTTAATACCCTTATTCTCCTTTATTAGAGGAGTAGAAGGGCTGCACGCCAAAGCCCAATAGTTAGAGTCAGCTGTAGTAGACATCTCCGGCAGTTGTATATCCCGTATTTCCTCCAATTTCTCCGCATTCGTTGGGGAAGCTTGTACCTCATTATCAAGATGTCGATCAATCTATCACTCCATCACGCTCTGTCATTGTCTGAATTTTATTATTTTTTCTTTTCTTTTGCTTCCCGACGTACTGGAGTTATAACATTTGAATTTCTCTTACATTATACGTTCCCGAAATGGATCTTATCAAATATTTCCTTTCCTCTCAAAGCTAGCTAATGTTACGCGCTATTGAGAGTGCTTTTTTTTTCGCCAAGTTTTCTGAGTTGTCTTTCTCTATCTCGGTCTCGGTTTAGCATCATCAACAATTGAGCCGGAGAGAATTTGGATTGTACTATGGATCTTCTTTCTTCGAAACCACTGTGTGGAGGTGCTTGGTCTCTATAGACTGATAGAGGCAGACGGAGTCGAGTCGATTGAAATCCATTCCAGCGATAGTGAAATAAAAAAGTGTGAGTCGTGCCGTTCTCGTTGACCCACCTACAATTTCTCGATTTCGTACTTGGTCGCCGATCCACAATCCATTAATCAAGTATAGTAATATTTATTTAGAGGTGAGCCGCGATAGCTAAGAAGAGCCCGGGGTATTATTTATGAACACGTAAACGAAGACTTGCTCAATCTCCAATGAAAACTGTGATGACTCCCTTCTCCAAGCAAGGTCTTTTCAAATACAGATGCCCTTACCGATTCTCAATCAATTTTAGACTACAATACCCACACTAGGACTCAACCTTGAAAGAATGAAAGCCTTAACACATCCAAAACTATAACAGTACATTGTCTATTCTCAAGGGTTAGCTGCTAATAGCTAGGGCATAACTAAACCATCTTTACCTATATTACACCTACTTGTTCGCTTCGCTCTCATCTTCTCCTATAGCGGCATGAATACCGATTTTGGCAACAATGTAGTGTCATCTTCCTAGCTACGATATGTACCTTGGCATAACGGCTATTAGCTCCTTCATGGGGAACTTTCCAAGACAACATATGATCCTGGAGGCTTTGAGTCGGCTTATCTATCGGCGAAGTAAGAGAACCTGCTCCCAAACACAATGTGAGAGGATCAGGAAATCATAAATAAGATAATCATGATGAGACTGCAAATGGAGTACCTTTTAAAATAACTCTTAAGACCGATACACTCCTCACGACCCTTGATTCCCAACACGTCCTCTTAGTCAATCCCTTACGTTCTTACTTTTAGGGTGCGCGTGACCCATGCTCCTCTGCCTCTTTATCTTGTTTTGGATAGGGACCCGCCAGGGTGTCAGGGTGGCTAGCCGGGCACCGAAGCTGCGAACTAGGACGAATGAAGCCTTTGAGGAAGTCCTCCGTTGAGAAGGAGCTTGATAAGTTCAGTGATGCAGTGAGAATTATACAACATTGACATGTGATTCAAATCAGAACTTAGACCTGTTAAAAGTCTCAATCAAAGACAAAGATGAGCGGGATTCGGCCTAAAGAAAGGCATCAGATCAATTGAATCTTGTTGGTCTGAGGATCAATAAAGAATGCTATTCTGAGAAAATACCATGAAAAGAAAGATTGAATAAGGAAGAACAATTATTAAAACGTCTGATCAAAGATCTGCAACGAATGAGAATTTCTACAGAACAGCTTTCATAGCACTGGTTTCATAGCACTGGGTGTGCACACCAAAGACTTGTTCTTTCTTCAACAATTTCTGATATTATCTGCAAAATATCTTAGATAAGAATAGATAGCAGATGATGAGTTAGCTGCAGACAGAGTCACTAGCTATCGAGTTTCAAGAATCGATTATAGATTTATGATAGGGTTAGGTTCTTAACCAGAATCCATAAGTAATAAGACAGCAAAAACTAGAATGAGTTTTCTAGTTTTTGCAGAACCCCATTTCTTTCATATCCGAGAATTCATCTTCAACTTCACTTCATGAATGGGAAGAGCTCAGAGTAAGAAGGCTTTCGAGCATGTACCTGTGGATCATCTGCGGGCATAGCTGAAGTACCAATTACCTATCGATAGCGGATTCAATTCTCTAAGTCGCGATGACGGTGTCTCTCAACATAATTAACTCGATTCTCTTCTTGACCCACTGAAAGCGATACTACTAACGGGGAGAACTACTTTCATCCTCTGCAGTAGCTAGCTACAGTAAAGGGGCTACAGGTACTCAAAAAGAGAGCCAAGGGGTCCCTGAGATCGTAGAAATGGTGTATTTGTCAGGGGTAGGAATCATGAATTAAGTGTACGGTGGAAGGGCTATCTTTTGCCCTACCAAAAAGGAAAAGCATTGGGTATGTACTACTTGCCCACATGCATGTATCTGCGTATATGTTTATGTGCGTGTTACACTCGGCAGAAAAAAGCATTAGCCAACAACTCGATAGCTAGAAAAGGGGAGCTCATCATCCCTAAAATCTGGGTTTTACCTTGAGTTTAGGGTTTCTACTAGTCCATTATCTTACCTCTGGTTGTTTAATGATGTGCTTTCGTGGGGTATATTGAATAGGACGAGTCTTCAGTCAAGGCTAACTGCTCATGATTCCCAAGCGTCATCCTTTATTTAGTAGGAAGTGTTTTCCTAGATTCCATTCCACCAGACACCTTTGCATCATCTGCTTTCTTGTTTCGGGTTAGAGCTCAAGGTCGGACTAAAGATTTAGCGCTTCTGGTTGTTTTGTCTATTCCGGTATCGAGCCTAGTGCTTGTATCTCTAAAGGTTCCAGATTAGTTGCTTGAGAAAAGCTAACCTTCTGCTTTATTGCTTCGGGTGTGTTTTCACAAACAAGACTTTAAGCTTTGGCTTGGAGGAAGAGATAGGCTTTGAGTTTAACGAGGAACCTGCCATCAGTTAGTGCTTGATTCACAAAGGAGTCTATTTTCCAAATTGTGACTTCATGGAGGCTGGTAGAGGTGCAAGACCATCATGAGGCTGGATCAGTATGCTGTAAGGGCGTGATCTTATGAAAAAAAGGTCTTTTATCACAGGTGTTCTCAGGAGAAAAACCAATATTTGGGAGCATAGCTGGGTTCCGAACTTAAGAGGTGCAACTTTGAAGTATACCCCAGAAGTAGAAGAAGAACTTCCAAGGAAGGTGAATGAGATTATGGATCCATAATCCCGAAGTTGGCAATTGGAGAGTATAGCTCACAGAATTTCAGAGACGGAAGCAGAAGCTATCAAGGAAATTCCTATCAACGATACTGGGGGAGATGATAAGGTGATATGGAGGCATGAGAAGAATGGGAAGTTTACTGTGAGGTCGGCCTATCATATGTATAAAGAGACAGAGGACAGAAGAATAATCCAGATGCCATCTTCTTCACACAACATTCCGGAGATATTTTGGAAGTTTATTTGGAGCATCTCCTGCCCTAATAAAATAAAGACTTTTCTTTGGAAAGTTGGTGCCAATATTGTTCCAACGCTGGAGAATCTGTTTAAAAAGAAGGTTGTAAGAAATCCACTCTGCATGATTTGCAATGAGAAAGCTGAAACAGTGGAGCATCTGCTTCTTCTTTGTCCTTGGACAGAACCTGTATGGTTTGGGGGATGTGCAGGACTTAGGATTGAAAAGGAAAGGATTACCAGTTTTGCAAATTGGTGGCTTGACAGCTTTGATTCGAAGGGTATAAAGAAGCATGAAGTTATGAGATTGGTTGCAAGAGCTGCTTTTATTATCTGGCATATCTGGAAAGGCAGGAATAATGTGCAGTTTAATGGTAAAGAGCCAGATGTTGAAGGCACAGTGAGAAGAGCTGAGATGGCTTGGAAGGATCCCGTGAGAGACCACAACTCTTTCAATCTATTGCAGAGGTAAGTGTAACTCACCGACCAATAACTTGATGATCAGTCTTTTCCTCCATGACTTACGAATACGCTCTTTATCGGCCTTCGTAAGCAAGACTTGTGGCCCCTGTATATCGTTATCCCTTACATCATCATCCGAGTCCAGATTAGCATAGGGATCTTCCGTCTCATCCTCTGAGGAATGATCTTCTTTCCCACTGCCTCCTTTATGATTTAATGGATCAGAAATAAGCATGGCACGATACGTCGAAGGAATGACGGGATTGATCATCACTGTGTTTTGATTAGAGGGTAGCGGAGGAAATTCATCGGCTTGCTTCGAAGACTCCAAATCAGAACGTCCTCTTTTCAGTCCTCTTGATTCATGGATGGGACCAGAACCAGCGGAGACCAGGGGGTTTGGCGAGAGACTCGCAGGGACATTGGTTGGGAGGCTACCATGACAGCGGAATCAATAGCTGCAGATTCAATAGCTATCAACTTGGATGAAGCAAATCCAATTGCTTGAACTGAAGCAGGGGCCATTACTAAAGCAAGGGAATTGAGCAATACTTTAAGCTTTGGCTCGGCTGTTGGGGACGAAGTAGATGAGCCGCTAGGCGAAGGGGACGAAGAAGAAGATCCCTAATATCAATGTGGAGTTTTGGTGCGTATCTGCAAACCCCTCTTTCAAGAAATTAACCACAACTTGGAATACTCCTACAAATTATCCCGCTTTTTCATGAGATTTGTTAGCGTAGGAAACCCAGTTCTCATAGCTCGTTGGAAGCGCAGGTGATCCGGTGCTTTTAACTTTTAAACGGTTTTAGCCTTCTGTCCCTAAGGTATAGGTACTTCAGCTAGAGAATCAAGGATAACCCCTTATCTCTTAATCCTCATTTCCTGCTCGAACACGAAGCAAAGAAAGAACCGTAAGAGAAAGATGAAGAAAAATAGGCTATGGCACCCGATCGAATAAAATAAAGAAAAACCACCCCTGCGGCAGTAAGCTAGGGCTTGTTGCTTCCGAGGACTTGCTTGGAAAGAGCCCCTTCGTTTATGACCCCTCCGGATTAAGCCCCCGAGATAAGAAATAGGCTCTGACAAGACCTCTTCCCGGAATAAAACTAGACTGAAAGGGGGCAACCTAATTATCGAGCAGGGGTCTCAGCCGGTTTACAAGAACCTTTGTGATTAATTTATAGGCTACCGTGCACAGACTTATGGGACGAAATTGCTTGACATAATCAGGGTTTGCTACTTTCGGGATAAGAACAAGTAAAGTTTGATTCAAACTCAAATTAAAAGTCCCATTCGAGAAGGAGGCCTTAACAAGGTCAAATCAAGGAGTTCCCTACCGTATTCCAACACTCCTGGTAGAAGCCAGCTTGAAAACCATCCACCCCAGGAGCCTTCCACGGCTTCATTTGAAAAAGAGCCCTATACACTTCATCCTCCCTAATTTCACCTTCCAATAACTGGCTGTTCTCCCTATAAATAACAGGATGCTCTAAAGGTTCAAGACTTACCCTCACATGACTATCCGAGCTATATAAGTCTTGAAAAAACTGAATCATTAGGCTTCTTAGCTGCTCCTGGTCAGTAACCCAGTCCCCATTAGCATCACGTAACATAACCACTCTATTTTTCCTTCTCCTGCAAATAGTGTACAGATGGTAAAATCTCGTGTTCCTCTCACCATGTTGAATCCATTGGACTCTCGATTTTTGAGCCCAATAAATCTCCTCTTGCCCCAAAATCTTGTTATACTCCCTAATGAGCTCCTCCTCCAAAACTTCTAACTGATGGGAGCGGTGAGCAGAAAAAGCACGCTGTAGCCCACCGATTCTCGTCCGAGCTCTTTCTGATCAATAGGATCAAGGTTCTCTAAAATTTCAGTTTGCATGCACTAGTATAGTAATCGATTTCTCTTTAGAAAAAGATTAGAACAAGGGGGTCTCATAGGTTTTTTTATCCTACTTCTTAATGGGAGGCATGCCAACAATCTTTCGTGAAAAGCTACCCGCATATTTAACTAACGGTCGGTGCGAGTTTAGCGAAACTGGGCCTTGTAATGAAGGAAGAATTGGATGTGGAAGGTAGAATTGAGCCAATGTGTGTAAGAGCATTCCCAGTATGACTTGGTGCTTCCTAGCTGACTATACTAAATGCAATGATGTTGTCCAAGCAGCACTGCATTCAATCTTGCATAGGTAGGCTTTCTATCTGCTGAACGAGGTTTTTCTCGACCGACTAAGGCACAACGTGGAGTTGATTCTTGGTTGAAGGAAGTGGCTTTCAGCTCCTGTCCCGGTTGTCCGGTTCACTTAGTTGTCCGAGGCGGGTCTCTGCTATTAACGTTAGGGGGTAGAGGCCCATGCCAGTAGCACCAGTTGCTATGAGGTAACTCGCCCCCCTGCCTTTTCTTATTAGTTGTAGGCGTCTCATCGTTATACGTCTCAATTGCATCGACCCTTATCAATCCAGTTTTTCTTCTTTTTATTCAATAATAGGAAGAAAGGCAAGTTTGTAATTGGATGTCACTGTTAAGTTAAGATTTGATTCTCGAATAAATCTTTCTTCGGAGAGATCTTCTCCTTCGATTGCGGCGTTGTATTATTGTGAGTTAGTTCTCGGTTCCAAACCAAACATTCGCCAAAACAAAAGTAGACTACATGTTTTAAATCGCATTTACAAGCCCCTGGGAGGGCTTTCATCCTCGTGACCCCCTAACACAACACTTGAATATCTTTTCGCTGCTTCGGCTCCTACTCCATTAGAGCCCTTCGATGACCGCCTACCAATCCCGGTTCCCCGTTCGCCGCCCGCCTAGCTACCTTTGTACTGTTCGCCTATGAAATAGACATGAATTCTTTCTTGCGACTTCCTTTTCGCTGCTAACTAATCCTATCGACCATAAGGTCTAGCTAAGAAGCCCAGCCCAGGTTTGGAAAAAAGGTCAAACACAGAAGTATGGAAGCTGTTCGTCGTAGTTCGACCCCCTCTAGCCAAGCCCTCTACTCTGGATGAGGCTGGTTCGTTTAGGTAGGATGCTTAGAAAGCACTTGTTTAAAGAGAAGACCCAAGCAAAGAAGGAATCTCACCGTACTCAGTTGCCTGATGTTGATGGCCAAGAAAAGTCATCCAACAGGAAAGCGAGATCCACTTCGCTTAAGAGCAACTAGTTTAACGGATCTCTAACTGTGCCCGAGTCTATTTCTTCGCTTTTTCAGGAAATGAAGATGGGCAGATCAGGAAAGGAAGCACATTCCACTACGGAGGAAAGCCCTTTGATAGAGCATCATGATTTGCTGCAGGCTTTGTTGGTGTCAACAAGTACTGCAAACCGTGAACCCGAGTGAGTTCCATTAATCAAAGTATCCACAGGGGCTAGAGGAGCGAGTATCTTGTTAGTGTCACCAGTTTTAGAGGCATTAAAATTTCTCCTTTGGGGTTTCTTAACAACCATCCACGGTCCAAACATGGATTTCTCATGTTCTCGGGTTTCAGCCAATTTGGAATTGGCATTAGAGTGTTCACCAGAAGAGGAAGCATTTGCTTGTGCTTGCTTAGCAGGACAGGTTCCCTCATCATGGCCAAACTTTTCACAGTGAAAGCAAAACATACGGAGACCCTCATATTCAATTCGTTGCCAACGCCGTCCAATGAAAATTTTTGGAACCAGTGGTTGAGTTAAATCAACCTCAATGCAAATTCTTGCAAATTTACCACGAGTTGCTGAAGAGGTGGTTTTGTCAATACGAATGAATTTACCAATTGGCTCAGCAATTTTCTTCAAAATCCAATCATCATAAAATTCCATTGGCATGAGAGGGAGACGAATCCAAGCTGCCACTTTATCAATTGTAGCTTCATCAGAGCGAAAATAAGTGGGGGGACCATCGTCTAACCGAGAGGTAGTGGTCTGCTATCACCCAAGGGCCCCAGTGAATACAAAATCATAATTTTCCTATTGGGGAATTTCTCCTTCTTCCATGGAATCATCCTCAACAGGTAGAGTATTCGTATCGATTCTTTACTGGACTGGGATCACCTCTAGCAAAGGAAAAGCCTGAGAGAGATCCTTAACAAAACCCCAGAAAAAGGATTTAGATATGGGGTTAAGACCCACAGCAGTGCCTCGTTGCTTTTCTACCCGGTATGAGCTCCTAACTCGTTGACCTGAGAACGGAAGGCGAATAAGTCCCAATAGGATGCTCGTTAAACAATGGGTTTCACTCTTTGGTTTACTTGTCTGATGGCGTGTTTAGTTCACCGGGAATGGGGAGTTCCTTTGCTACAGGTCTTGCAGAACCTTAGCTCAAAGGCTTAGCTCTTACTTAGGATTCTCTTTCTTCTTATTCGTATCGATTCATTCGCTAAATCGACTAGAGGTTAAGGCTAAGGCATCAACCGAGACCCCCTAATGGGAAAGGGGATGGCAACGGCTGGAGATGGTTCAAAGCCGATCTTATTTATTGAATATGAATACGGTAATGCCTCACTCGCTCTAAGTCAGGTACCGAAAGCTACTTAAAGAAAGGGATCACACTTCCATTGCACACACGGGGGCAGACTTCACTAGCTAGCGAGTAGGGGGTTCTTTTCAACTGCGGGTAAGGCATATCTTCCACCAGACCCTTAATCCGCGAACTTTCCTATCCCACTTGTCGGAAACCTGGGGATAGTTTATCCAGAGATGGGGCCATAGTCTTAATGGGACCCGATCGAATAAAGCTATACGATTGCAGCTAAGCCAGGAAAAGTAAAGGTTGGTTCGGGTACGGTTAGGGAGAATGGGTGGAAGACAATTTGCTATCATAAAGCTCTGTCGATTTCTTGTAGGCGGATAGACTTTGCCGATTAGATCGATTGCCCACCCACGAAAAGGCCAAGGTTTAACGATTGTATGGAGCTCTGCCGCGGGAGCCCTCTTAATGGGCCCATGCTTTTGACACGGTTGGCAACCCTGTCCATATCTTATGCTTTTAAGATCGATGGCCAATAAAAGCCATGTCTCCTTATTAGACATCTCATCTTTCTTCCTGCTTGGTGTGCTCCGCACATGCCCTCATGTACTTATGAGATCACCTTAAAGTACTCGTCAGGGCCTAGACATCGTAGGAGCAAGCCATCCTGCCCTTTTCGATACAAGTCTTACCCCAACAAGGTATAGTGGATCGCCGTCCTTCTTATCTTTCTCTCAGTCCTTGCACTTGGCTTTCTCAGATAGTTGATGATGGGATATCGCCAATGGGTCTGTGTAGGGGCGATCTCGATATCGAAGATCGGCAAAGACTCTGGTCGGTCGATCACTGATGGGTGATTTCGCAGCTCGATGGTCACAGCTTTCTTATATATCCCCGGTGGCAATCTTATTTCCGATGATTCATTTTAATTTGATCCTCTGGCAAACTCGAAAGCTGGAGAAGGGATTACCTAACCTGATCCGAAAAGCCTCGAATCAGACCAACTGCATCACCCTAATCCGCAACCATGAGATAAGGAATCTCAACCAACTCAACTCACTTGTCTGCTGCAACAGAGTGGGAGTCACAAGCTCTTAAGATAAGAAGGAGTAGCTACTGAAAAGCTAGAACAAGAGTTTAACTCAAGTTCTGTTAACCGGTTAGGGAATTAGGTATTGGATTTTGATTCTAAATAATCATAAAGTAAAGAAGTAATCTACAACGAGAATCTCATTTCATCGGTTTCATTCAGCGGATCATGAGGCGTTGGGGGCAGAGGTTGCCATTACCGTATACCTAAGCGTGTCGGGTGAAGTTTATAAGCAGATCCTTCCTTAGCGGGATTTCCCATAGCTAGGAAATCTTTAAAAAAGTAAGCTTTTTCAACCCCATGTTCTTTGTTCCCTAATCACTAATTACCTCTTTCCAACTCGAAGCAAAGACCTGTGCGCTAAAGCCAGCAAGAGAAACTTCTGCAACTCCTAGAATTAGACTAGTAAGCCCATTTGATAACATATCTATACCGAAGTAGTCCTCTGTTTAAGCCTAGGGTTACTCTCTCTTCCCTTCACTTGTCTTTCTTATCTCGCCCATGGGACCAAAACCCTTTCTCGTCCCGTAACTACTACACGCGAGGACATTATCACTAATAAATCTAATTTTTCATATTCTTCCTTGGATAGCTTGAGAGAAATTTCCTTCTCAGTTTATTATTAATTGGCTAGTGGCCTCTCTCGAGAAAGTAAAAGAAAGCGACTTCGCCATTTCACCATGAACAGGGCGTCGAGTTGAACAAGAGAAAAGACCTCTTCTCCTATCCTAACCCGGAAGCAGGAGTTAGCAAGAGCGCGAGAGTTCAGAGGTTTCCTAGCTTGAGAGATTGCGATTAGGCTCGTTAAGACCTTACACCATCGACAATAGGGGAACTGACTGGGAAGAAAGCGTATACCTTATGCGTGTCGATTGAATATAGGTCTCGGTGCCCTAATGTTACACGCTACCTTACACTACACACACGGTATCGACTAAAGAAAGACGTCCTGAAACAACCCCCTGGCAAAGGGCGAGAGGTAAGATTGCTTACTGCTTCAGTTGATGATTTCATTCTAGCTATGATAAATCCCGTTAAAACGCTACTTAGAAGATTAAAGATCCGACTAACTACCTATTTTTCCGGTACGGTAAAATGCAAAGAAAAGAGTCAAAGTGAAATAGCCTTACCTTTCTCACCGATTGATCCCATAGTGAAATACCTCAAGTGTCATTTCGCCCCTTCCCCGTTCTTTCCTTCGAGATCGGTAAATCTCCCTTCCTTGGCTTGAAGAGGGGAAAGCTGAATCCAATACCAGCGGGCCCTACAGATATGGGGCAGATGAATTAGCGGTCTAGAACAAGGGCTTTGTCTTCGTCTGCGCGGATCGTCTGGTTGTCTTGTCTTTTTTAGGGCCCAACTCATACGACAGGAATGCGTGCAAAGACCAAGTGAATAAGCCTTATGCCGGGGATACGAGCTAAAGGAAATGGTCTTATCGTGCAGCTAGCATATGAACTAAAGGTAGTGTCGGGTCCCATTAATCCGCAAAGGTACAGAAAGCGGGGAATGAAATACTAAGGATCAGTCTATTGGTTGGTGGGTCTTCCTTATCAGCAGGCTCAAGGTCAATCCCTAAGGAATCGCTCTAACAACCCGAATCTAATGGTTTGGTTTGAGCTGCAATCACTCTATGAAATTTTTAATACCGGTTTTGCACCAATCCTAAATCATCAACAGGAATTCCGGTTTTTCAAAGAACAGAAGAAAATATTGTATATAATAATAAGGGTAGTTCAATCCAGACTTGTAACTGGACCGTCTTTCTTTTTGGGTGTAATTTCATATTCCCGCATGGACTCTTCTGGGCCAATCACAGCAACCTTTCTTTGCTTAGCGGAGTTTAGTTTATAAAAAAAACCTTATGTTTCGCCTAGCGGCGGAGTATCTATCGCCTTTTTTTCCTATCGATCGGTCTACCCCGCACTGGACTAAAAGCCTAGCGAGTAGTTCTTTATTAGGGAGATCTCGCTTTACGTTAGGCCCTGAGACCAGAGACTGCAACGAGCCAACCCCCTAGACTGGTAAAGGGACTTCTAAATTGGTTCAATCGCTCGCTCTCCTGTAAGGCGGATTTGATTCTCATTCAGTAAGGAAATGTCCTCGCTATGATAAATCCCGAAAAACGTCAAAGGTATCAGCTCGTTATACCCTTCGGACGGACCCCGATGGAGACTCCGCGCCTTAAAGGCTATTCTGCCGCCTTGTAGTTAGCTCCGAAGCTTTTATCGGTACATTATACTCCTATACCAACCCGTCCTCGTTAGTCGCCTATCAAGCCAGACATACCCTTGGTAATCAATTTAAAAGCCACATTGCATAAACTAATGGGACGAAATAACTTAGTCTGATCAGGATTAGCAACCTTGGAAATTAGCACAAGTAAAGTACTATGTAAATTCAATTGGAAAGGACCCACTATAGAAAGGCGAATTAACCAAATCAAATAAAGAGTATCTGACCGAGTCCCAATACTTCTGATAGAAAGCTGCTTTAAAGCCGTCAATACCATCCGCTTTCCATGCTTTCCGTCCTAACTTCCTCCATAGTAATCGCAGCCATCAAGATATCACCCTCCTGCACCCTAATGGGAGGGCAAGGCAGCAAAGGAGGACCCTCTATAGCAAACACATCAGAACTGTAAAGACTTTGAAAGTAGCTAGTTAGCAGTTCACTCAAATCATCCTGATTCGTCACCCAATTTCCGTTATCATCTTTTAAGATTTTCTTACTTCTCCTTCTACAACCCGTATAGAGGTGAAAAACCCTCGTATTTCGCTCCCCATCCTGAAAGCATTGAATACGCGACTTCTGAAACCACAAAAGCTCCTCTTGCTCGAGAACCTTATTGTACAGCGATATCAAGTCTATTTCGAGATCGATCTTGTAGCTCCCGAGAATTGTTTCGTGCTAAACCCCAGAATCCTCACATTGCAATAAGACTGGACAATGATCAGAGTGCAAATGAGGCAAATGCTTAACCAAAGCATCTGTATACATCAACCGCCATTCATCATTAGCTAGGACTCTATCTAAAGTTCTTGAAGACGAGCTAGGCCCTTTCTCTTATTGCACCATGTAAAAGTAGGCCCTAAGTCAATGAGTCCACAGTTTTCAATCATGCCAGTAAACGACATACATCTTCCAATCGAAGGTGCCACACCACCAAACTTTTCACTACTATTACTAATGTCATTAAAATCTCCCATCACAACTCATGGAATATCTACTGTAGCTGCAAAATTATCCAACAAGGACCAAAGGCGTCTTCTAGTTGAAAGAAGAGGGCTGGCATACACCACCGTTAACAGAAACTGTGAAGAATCCGGATTCTTGACATAAGCATGAACCATTTGAGAAGATGAAAAGAAGATCTCCAAATCCACTATAGATTCCTCCCAACACAAGCAAATACCTTAAGCGAAACCTTCCGGGTCAGAAACGTGAAACTTGGGCATTTTCAAACGTCGTCAAACTTTATGAGCTGTATTACCAGATATTTTAGGCTCAACTACCGCCATAATAGACGGCTTATAAAGATCAATCATGTCAATCGCATGACGTCTAAACTCCTTATTCCCCGCACCCCGACTATTCCATAGAATACAATTCATTAAGAAAGAATGTAAACACCTAGGCTTTCACTCTCCCCAGGATGAGATTCATTCGGTCAGGCGATCAAAATGTAAGAATGGTCTATTAGCTATTAAAATAGACCTCGAAAAAGCCTATGATAGGATCAAATGGGATTTCTTGAGGGAGACTCTTGAACACTTTGGCTTTCCTCAATCCTGGGTGGAGTTCTTGCTTTTCTGTGTCCAAAGTTCTAAGTTTTCAGTGCTTTGGAATGGGGAGAAAACTGATTACTTTGCTCCTTCTAGAGGCTTGAGGCAGGCTCGTTGAGACCATATTTCTTCGTTTTATGCATGGAGAGGCTTGGACATTTGATTCAGGCTGAGGTTGATAGTGGAAACTGGAAGCCGATTGTCATGGGTAGAGGAGGTCCTGGTATTTCTCACTTGTTCTTCGCCGATGATATTTTCCTTTTTGGTAGAGCTGATGAACGGCAAGCCAATGTTATTAGAAGGGTGCTTGATCAGTTTTGCCTTGCCTCTGGTGCAAAGGTTAGTGTCTCCTTTCTTCATCTCGCCTCATGCTAGGGCGGGTAATGCAGATTCTGATTCGCATGAGTAAGATTCTGATTGTTAGATTGTTAGTTCTAGCTCAAAAGCTCAAGCAAATTAAAGCGATCGCGGAGGATAGGGATTTACGATAGCTAGCGAGTTTAGAGAAGAGATTCCTTTTACCCCTACCTCAGAAACAGGAAACTACGTATGAGATTAAACCCCTTCTAATTAAGCTGAGTAAAAGCTATCACTAGCCAGGCTTTCAACAAACAGCTAATCAACCCCAGGCAGTAAAGCAATAACCCCACCATCAGGGGAAGCAGCCAAAGAATCCGCATTTAAACTACCTGAAAGACAAGGCAGGAATTCTCCATTCGTTTTCTCGGGGTTTATCATAGCTTTTCTATTGTAGCTAATAAATGGGATTCTCAATCTACTCAATTGAAGAAAACCCGTATCTCGGCGAGTTCTGAATCCCTTTGATACGTCGGAGCAGCTTCCTAATAACAGAAACTCGATTCGGGTAGCTGATGCGAGATAAGGATTGGGGGATCTTGAATCACTTTCACTCCAACGAACTAACTCTGGGAAACCTCATCAAAACCGCTAGAAAGTCTTCATCTTGGATGCGAGAAAAGGCTAGCTGATTAGTATTGAATACTAGCCGTCTTTTTTCATTCCCTTTTAGCCAGGTATTCGTTTAAAGCCTTTCGCTATCTATTCTTTCTAGCCAAGAAGTCAGCTGAAGGGGCGAAGAAGTGAATGAGGGATGACATGAGATTGTAACCGCTACGCGGCGAACGGGAAGATACAAACCGCCGTAAGGAAATATTGGGTTATCTGTTGTTGAGCCTCCAACCTCAGGAAAGTGTTGAGGAAAGAAAAAAGAAATAAAGTGCGCGATTCACAGATATCGAAGAGATCCCAACAAGAGTAGCGAAGCCCTCTGATGCTGAGTTGCCTTTACACTAATAGACATAAGTGCGGAGGTCTAAACGAGCCTGTCCTCCTATTTGAGAAGAACTTCCTCTACGGCGGGAGAAGAGCTCAAACAAAAAGACAGCTCAAACAGTGGAACTTCCTCTTCTAAGCTACAAAGTCAGCTACTTATTCGCTTCGCTACGCTTCGCTTTTAACTTCGGACTATGACCCTGTGAAAAAGACGATCGCCTGCCAGTGGAAAAGCCAATTCTCTATACCTGAAGCCTTATTCTGAGATAGAAGACAAACTGAAACTTCCTTTCTGACTTCTGTCTACCACTAGTGCTGTGAACCGTGATGCAATCCATAAAGATGTGCAATCCCATCTCCAACTGAGACCACTTTTTCTGACAATGTCTTTTCGCTCGTTATAGCTCATGATGATGATGGTTTTTCTTATGGGCACCTAGAAAGACTACATAGGCTTCTTCCTTTACTGGTCTCTCAAGAAGATATGGATGGATAGACCTTTTACTATTGGTGTGAAGCCAGGCTTACCGGACCTCAATGGACTCAAAGTCTATCTCAAAAGTGAATTATATGACTTTCTATTCATTTCATCTATTTCATTCATGTTCTACGTATTCTCAAGAGAGATCATTATTCGTATCGATTAGGATTTCTTTCACAGTCGAGACTATAAGAATTAGAGGAGTTATTTCCCGGTCTAGTGCCAAGCGAGCCGGATCCAAAGCGAATACTAATTCAGCTCTTCGTAAAATAGCGTCAGTACGCTTTTTCAATCAACATTCTTTTCTTATATTAAAAGAAAGGGACCACTCTTTCGTCTAAGGATGCCTAACCGCGTGAATAGGCTTACCGGGAAATATTTTTCTGATGTGACCCCGTATTAGAGTCTTTGGACTTCCAGCGGCTCAGGCCAAATCTTGTTTTTGGGAGAGGGGACAACTGGCTTTTGCATCTTCACCTCTGGGAATCCTAACCAGATCTCGAACGGTAAAGGACCGTTTGCGCAATGGATTTTCCGCGAACTATGGTAGCTTTTGCTTGTCTCGGTTGAGTGATCCATAGGTATTGGACCCGATCGAGTGTGTAATGAGTCGTGCTTATGTCGTGCTAACTCTCTGAAATTGGCTGTCGCTTTGATCGAGCATCTCACGACACGGAAAAAAGCCCTATATCTTATATCATTAGAAAAGCACTTTTACCCCTTCTTTCGGTGATGAAAGAAGCGTCCAATCCGCAAGGTGGTAATTGAAAAAGGCTTGCTTAAAGGAGTTCTGGCTCAACGCACATTCACTTAGAAAGCTAGTTGTATGAAGAAGAGAGAATGTAACTACCTATACTCAGTATACCCAGTAAAAAGTCAGGGGAGGTAGTCGTCGAAGACTGAGCTTAATACGATAGGGTGCGGGAAAGACCGCTAGGCCACAACAGAAGGATATCCAAGCCAGTGAAGTCGGGCACGACGGTCAATTTGACCAATGAGAATCAATCAATATCACACGGGCCTTCTTTTCTAGGATCATATCTTGACCGAGATTTTGACTCGGAGTGATCATGCGCCGTTAGTATAGCAGGCGTGGGGATGAAGTGCACAGCCCCGCAACCTATGAAGGAAAGCGAAAAAAAGCTCACATTTATAGTAAAGCCAAATATCTTGTCACTACGGAACTCTTGCAACGTTCTTGCTTTTGAAAGCGATGGACCGTCTTATTTCTTCGATAGGTATTAAATAAATAATAGGATACTTAAAATGAAAGTTTCTTTTTCGCACTCACTCTACGTCACATTGTCAGAACATTCTCGTCAGATTTCGGATCAATCTATCTTGGCGAACCAGAGTTTAGGTAGTTGGGTGGCTTCGGTAGTGCCAGTCGATCTCTTAGATCATGGGAGACTCTTGCAAAGTCCATTGCTGCTGGCAATGAATTGCTTCTTTGGAAGGGTAAAAGCTGATTCCGTGAACTTGATTGCACATGCTTCTTACTCGTTCAGATACTCATCATTTGCATGCATCCATCTGCTTACTTTCTCTCTCTGGAGGCGAAGAGGGCATAGTAGGTGACTACTTTATACGCGTTGCGACAAACAGCCAGAATGTTGCTTCCTGGATATCATCAGCGCAGGTTTTCACAAATAGGTGAACTATTCGAAGTCCTACTCGTAGCTGTGCTATCTTTCTTCCTATTGATCGCCTGAATATGGTTTCCATACCTCGCCTTTCAGCCTTGCTTGTTATGGCTTTCAATACCTATTCTTTCTATACCTATTTAGGTATTCCGCTCCAAACAACGTCCTCTGAGTCGCATAACTACTACAATACATCTACTTCGTCGCTTTGCTTACTTATGGATCTTCCCCGTAGCGGGATGAAGCCCCTTTGACATCTCTTCATCTGCAAGAATTCCCGGCGACACAGGCGACCCCCGTAAAAAAGTCTCTCGTCAATCGTGCCATTGTTGGCACTCCAGGTCCTACCGTGGGAAGAGCAAGAGCACCTCCCATTTCTCTTGTGCAGGCCCTCGTCAATTCCCTCGCCCTATTCCCTTGTTGACAAATAGGGATTGATCCGTCACGCACGTCAAAAAGTATTGGTGTATTCCCATATCAATCAAACAACATTCTTTCTGAGCAACTCCGCTCTCTACAAAGGAAGTAGCTCCCCAAACGGAGAAGTCTAGCACCCCCTTGAAATGAGTGCATGTACATCACACTTTGGCGCTTAGAACTGATATTTCATCGAAGGAGACGGAGTAGCGCTGAGCCGATAATAGGGTAAAGGTGATGCCGATTAGGAGAAGAGGTACGCGTCTGGATCAGCCCCGGGCTTTTTCTTTCTTTCTAATTTATCTCCTGCTCCAACTCTATCTACTTGTGATGTACCTACCTTTGCTACATTTTCGAAAGGTAGCTAGCTGACAAGAGAGCGAAAGCCTAAACCAAGAAATAAATAATGCCTACTCCGCGGTAATTTCCCCGACCTACTTCTTAATAAAGGCTGTTTGTTCGACTATCAACCCGGGGCAAAAGTTAAGGATCTCTCCCCTCTGATTCACCGATGGGTTACTTTCCGAATAAGTTAAGGCTTTCTACCAACTCTAATGCCGTATTACAAGGACTATCTTCGCTTCCCTTTTTTCAAGGAACTAGCTTTTCTTGTTGTTTGCTTTTCTGGAGTAAGCGACTGAACCTATATTCCTTTCTATGTGTCTAATCAAATATGCCCGTGTTGATCACCGGTCGGGATGCCCCCTTAACTCAGCCGGGTGTCGGAGCCGCTCATCGAAGAGTAAGACCGGGCTGACTCGCCGAACTGTCTGGGTTGATAGCCGACCTGCCGAACATCGATAGGACCTTTTCCACGATCAGATCTTGAAAACCTTACTAGAAATCTCACACATAGACCAATGCATTCCACACGGGGGTTGCGTGCAATCTCTCAACACATGCAAGATGGATTCATTGCTCATGAGGATCCTTCTAGTGCGCCTCTCGGTTCAATCAACCAAACTTCCTTTTTCGACTTAAAAGAAGTACTCCGCTTCAAAGCCGATACCTATACGAAGGTTACCCACTAAGGGAACCGAACGTTTAGAAACGGCATACACAAGCGGGTTAGTTGTAGACTATTCCTATACTGAATTTTCATTAGTCCGAATTCGAAGAAGAAGATGGAGGAAACTCAGCATCAGCTACCGATTCTAAGGTCTTGGAATCACCCATTCCCTCTGAAGCGGGGAGAATTTCATCTGCATCTGCATCTCCTTCATCTGCTTCTATTCGATAAAGGTCGGGAGTGTGCCATAGGACCGATCGATTGGGGAAAGCGCAATAGTGAAAAACCTCTTCTCTCAACAGAAATAGGAAGTACCGGTAGCTCATATGATGGCTTTAGGGCATAGCTGCTTACTTACATACACCCTTGCGTGTCGGATTCGCTTTACATTTGCTATTCCAAAGTCAAGTCCTGTTCGTCGCTGCGCACAAAGGAATCCTGTTCCCCAGTCACCTAAAAATACCACCGGTTATGGGCTACTTCCGCTCCTTAGTTCGAGAGATAGCAAACAAAGTGGGCATTCCTTATCTTTCTAGAAAGAGGAAATGCAAAAGCAGATATCCCAAGGTTTCAGTCAAGTGGGATAAGCAAGTTCGCAGATGAAAGGTCTGATGTAAGAAAGTTGGCAAGACTGAGACTGAGCTTAGCCTAGTCGAACAGCTCGAATGGTTGGCGAATATATTTATTACTCCCAGCCGGGAAGCACCTGTATGAAAGCAAGGCTTAAGTAAGAGGGCTTCGATTGATGATACTGCGGGTTGAGTTAGATTTCGATATGGGCATTAGGGGACCACCTTTCATATTTACTTTATATCTTGATATACTACTTGGCAGTTCAAGTTAACTTTCTCTATCTACGATATTATTGATGCGTTGAAAAGAGGATTTAGTCATTCTCCCATGTACAAGCGGAACACCCAAGTACTTCCCCTTCGTAGCGAAGCCCCCTTTATATACGCTTTGTCTCAAGTTGATGCAAGAGGGAGATGATTACTTGAACTCCTGTTTCAGGAAAGGCTTAACGGGTCTAACGAGCTGATCCAATAAATAGGCGAAGTCGCTGAGCTGATCGAATGAAAATCATCGGGTTTGATTGCTAGCCCCAATATCTCACATCATCCAAGATGAGGACTTTATCTCAGGCTAAATAGAGAGGCTTTCATTGGTCCTTCTGCTAGGCCTTTCCCTGTGTACTAATCCGCTTGAGAAGGCATCCGTCTTACATCACCTTTTTCCAGAACTAGAGTTGCTCAAGGAATAGTAGCACTAGGAAGAAAGAACCTTTCCTTCCCATCACTGAAGTCTAGCCATTTTTCTAACAGCTGAAGAAGCAGAAGGGATCGAATCCGTTCTTTATTGCCTGGGGGTTGAGGTTCTAACTTCTCATCTTTCCTATGAACTAACTTGCCTAGTCGCTCCCCTTTCTATTAAGGGGGGTTCTTTCTTAGGCTTTCCCGAGCCGTAGATCAGATAATCGGACAGTTGAATCGCTTTAGAAATAAGGAAAGTGAATAGGAAGATCTATAGAGTTCATGAGGAGATTCTTTTCTATAGAGAATACGAAGGTTACCTTATACCCGGGCTCTTCTAAGCTACGCGGTTACAATCTCGTGTCATCCCTCATTCCCTTGAGTGCTTTCACGTAGAGGACGAAGTAGGGTACGATGGGTATTTAGTTGTCTGCTCTATTCGATTCGAATTCGATTTCGGTCTTAGTCTCAGTGTGGCTGATCATGCTCGTCAGACCAGCGTCCCATAATTCATGGTGATGGTGGGCGAAGATCTATAGTACTTTCCTTAGTACCATGGTAGCATGAGCGTTCGCCTTTAGTAAGGTAAAACGCGAGGTAAATCTTTGAAGAGGCTCATCCATCATTCCATTCTCAAGCAGAGGCAGGAAGCCGTATAACACCCGAGACGGAAAAGCGCACTATAAAAAGTTGTCTTAAAAGTGAAGTGAAAGGACCATTTGATTGCAAAGGTCATCTTGAGAAGTAATTTCCAGAAAGGAAAAGGGTTAGGAAGAGAAAGATCTGTACGCTACGAGCAGAAATCCATAGTCAGTCTTCGACTTAAATAAAGATATTGCGTAAGAGGGAGAGAGTCAGTCTCTTGAGACCAACGATATTGATTGAGGAAGCCTACCTGTCACCTTGAACCATGTCTGTCAAAGTTGAAAGATAGCCCTAAAGTAAAGGCCCGGAGATAGGATTTCTCAACTGTCGATTTAGATAAGAAATCTATAATCGATTCTATGAACTCGCCTGCTGTCTAGTCCAGTAGCCTTTCCTTTAACTTCTAGGTAATTTCCTGCTCCCGTTGCTAGCTTTTCTCTATAGCTATACCTTCTTTCTGTCCTAGATTCTATCTATTCCATCCTTCCTTCTCGGATAGCCTAGCCGAAGAACTAAACCTATGTATGCTCTCATGGATGGTAGCTAGCAAGCCTAAGAGCGGAGAGAGAGCTAATTCCCATTGTCTAGCCGTTAGTCCGTCCTTCTGCTTTTTCCCTACCTCTCTTTATCTCTTTGCGGATTATACCGATCAATTAACTAAGCAGTGGAGTGAGTAGGTAATAGGCTAACCGAATCACAGAATCTACATTTGCTTTACCGGACCTGGGGTTAGCTGTTTCATGTTTATTCTTTCTGTCCTTATTGCTTATGGATTCGATGCTTTGATGGAAGTTCCTCATGTCTGAATTCCCATTACCTGGGGAAAGAACTTCTGCAACTCCTACTATTCCTAGGGTAGGCTTAAGCTTCACTTCCGAGTCCACCCTCCGAAGTTTCCCACCTACTACGTTTCCCAATCCACTATCAGGTTAAAGTCAATCTACTAGATAATGTATGGGTATTTGTTGATTCTACAATTAGACAAAAAGTACATACATGAAGGTTAAACGCTCAATCCATAGGTTCTCCTGCCAGCCCTATATTAGTATAATAAAATCCCACGAAAACAATCGCATCTGATGCAGCAGTTTGAGCTATTGAAGAAGACAATAAATGACTTATGCAATGGACTGATACAGGATAAGTATGGTATCGGGTACGGGAAGGGGTGAATCGAACGTACTGATGAGTTTCCGTATCGTCTAAAATTGATAAATGATAGAAGATAAATCAAAGAGAAAGCACCCTACTAGTTCTACGCTCTCGTTGTATTAAATTCATGTGGGTGTACTTTGTCCGTCAATCGAATTAGCAGGTTGGATCCCCACTGAACCAATAAATAGGCGAACAAGCTAAATGTCCGCCGTTGAGTAAGAAGCTTTGGGGTCTGGTCCTTTTGCATTTCCTTCTTGATCAATGGCTGATTATCTTACTCCAGGAAAATACCTTTTGAGGTTATTGGAATAGGATTTCGAGCTTATTCATCATGTTAACGTTTTCCCGTCTTTGAAGCGATTGCTTTTAGCTCGCGTGCTGACTTTCTACAAATAGGAGATTGCCCCTCCTGCCTCAATGATGGCAGCTGTCCTTGTAAAATTGAAAGAGCTTGAGATGATATATTCCCCAGGCCAGTAAACAACTTTCGACATACAAGTAAGTCAGATGATGGGGGAGATGAGCTCTATCCTTTTTCACACTTGGTTGGGTAATAAGTAGTATCTTAGATCGTTGGTTGAATGCATAACTGCTTTCTAGAAAGATCAGCAAGTAGAACCAGATAAAAACTCGTATTCCGCCCTTGAGGAAGATGAATCCCTCTCATCTGCAACAGACCCAACCTTTAGCTCAACGAGACAGGCTAGCAAGTTCAGGCAAGTTAGTGATTCAGCCAAGGCAATGGAAGAGATAGCTTTCAACAACGGTAAAGTAAAAGGAAGAGACCAGTCCTACGTCTACGTCGGACAGAAAGAAGAAACTCAGGGTTCCTGTAAGTTAAGCCTTATCATTTGATAGATCAAAAGGTTCTGGAAGAGCTCACATGCAACAAGTTAGCTATTCCTTCTTGTCCGAGCTGCCTTAAGCCCGTAAGCGACTCCCTCTGCTCATCGGAATCTGTAGTGGTGTGGAAATGCCTGCCTTTTGACATAGCTGAAAAGACGGTGCTAGCTGAAATCGTAAATCGTTAATAATAAGCTTCTTCAGCACCCTTGGCTGTCTTCTCGATCACCAACTCTTTCTCACGAAGAACGACAGATGCAACAGGAATTTCTGCCCGTTTAGAATTTTCCTTCGACTGTGATACTGCAGGTGCTATGGGCCCTTTCACATGACCAGACCTAGTCTCAGCTTTCTTGTTCTTCTCTTTTGGGCTCATCAAGGGGCCAGATCCGTTTTTCAGATTATTCCTAGGCCCCAGCTTCTCCATCTTATTCAAGGCGGAAACTTAAAATTTCCTATTATCCTAATTCTTCAGGGAGTCCTGTTAAAGGATTAAATCGTGACCCACGATTCCGTCTGCAATCTATCCTTTCCATTTGGAATGGAACCATTATTCCCTAATACTAATCTCCTTGGTTTACGTCGTTGAGCAATCATCCAAGGGCCAAACTCAGATGTGTCCGCATCCATGCAATTTTCCTGTGCACCATCACCTATCGAACCTTTCGCGATGGTTGCATTTCATTTGGTTGGCGAGAAGAGACAGGTTGCTTACGGACGCTGCGTAGCTACTTTGATAATAATAATTGATTTGACCCGTTTTTCTCGATAATCTCCTCGTTCTGTCTCTTGGTACTGTTCTTCGTCTGTGTTTATAGGGAAATCAACTACCTTTCTTTAAAAAATCGGGCAATCATGTTCAACATCGGGTCAACACTGAGCGGTGGCCTTCCCCGATACTGTTCGGGAAGCTTGCATGGTGCTGCCACGGGACATTCTGGTAAGTCGGGTGCTGGAATTCTTCTGCAGGAGTTGCTATAAAGGACAGGAAAACCTAAGGAATTATCGAAGGCGTTTAGGAGGCTAGATAAGTGAAGCAGCCACTACCACTGGGCATCACAATCCAATGCGCCTAACTCTCTATATACGATATTCTGGTAGGAGATCTCATTCAACAACTTGCATTATCAATGAGAAAAGAAAGTACGTCAACTCATCTGTTGCTGAGAAATATGGGTATGTGTGATCGGTATATTAAGAGAATAGAGAAGAACTCCAGGAGGAAAACGAATCATGATCATCTATCTGCGTTGAGAGAGTCTATCATACAACAAATGAAAGACTTACTCCTATGGGACCGACCTTATTATTTGGATATTGAGCGTAAGAATGTCCTCTATGAAAAGGACCCTCAGCCCGTACCCGAAAACAGAGAAGAATATATCCGAAAACAGATGAGACCTCTTCTCTCTTTATACGAGATTTGGTTGTTCATTGAGATCCGGTAGGAAGAATATATATAGAAAAGGGGAACAAACTATGCTATCCTCCCCTCTTGAGTAATGACAAAAGAGAACTCTCTCAAAGCGCTGTACGTTAACACATCCACTGTCGTATTGCATGTCGGAATGGGGTGGGGCTACGCTCCCTTCCCTTATAGTGAGATTCATACCGAAGCCTTTTTCTAATGAACCTGAAGAGGAATTAACTCAAGGCTACGAGGGGGACTTAAGGACAGGATTTGGAAGAAATTGCAGAGCTGGAATGTCCGATTTTTTTCCCGGGGTGGGCGGGAAGTAATGATTAAAGCTGTATTGCAGGCTATTCCCACTTACACCATGAATGTCTTTGCTTTACCAAAATCTTTGTGCAGGAAAATTAATAGTATGATTTCACGATTTTGGTGGAAGCAGGTAGGGGATAAACGACCCATCTACTGGCTTAGTTGGAACAGATTGTGTAAGAGCAAGGACCATGGAGGTATGGGCTTTAGAGATATGGAGAAGTTCAACTTGGCACTTCTAGCAAAACAGGGGTGGAGACTTCTCACCCAAACCTCTTCGCTAGCTTATCGAGTTTTGAAAGCCAGGTATTTTCCGAGATCTCACTTTATTGATGCTCGCCTTGGTTGGAATCCATCCTTCACATGGCGTAGTATATTAAAAGGGCGTGAGGTTCTTGAAGGTGGACTTGCTGTCAATATAGGCAATGGTTTTTTCAACCAAATTTTGGTTAGATAAATGGTGTATTTTTAGCCCTCCCATTCAACATGCTCAGGTTGCCATCTCTGATGAGGAAGCTGAGATGCCAGTTTCTGACTTTTGTGATGATACCGGTTGTTGGGATCTTATAAAACTTCATGCCTGCCTTCCTTTGGATATAGTTCATAGTATCGCTTCAATGTGGACTACATCTGATGATGACAGCCTTGATACTTACTACTGGAAATATGAAAATGATGGTCTATTTTCAGTTTCATCCGCCTATCGACATCAGTTTGACACTGACATCCCTTCCCATAATCCTTGGAATCAGATTTGGGAAATTAAATGCACTTCCAAGCAACATGTTTTTTTATGGAGATTGGTTCATGACTCTCTTCCTTCAGCTCTCCTTCTCTACAACAGAGGTCTTCTCCCTACTCCTATTTGCTTTCGTTGCTCTAATCAAATCGAGTCGGCTCTTTATGCCTTGCGGGACTGCAGAGATACCAAGGAACTATGGATTTCTCTTCATGCCAGCTCATTTTGTTCTAATTTTTTTTTCAACCTGAACCTTCGGGATTGGATATCTTCCAACTGCTCGATTAAATCTCCTTACTTCAATATACCTTGGAACGTGGTATTTGTGCATGTTATATGGCTGACATGGTATTAGCGTAATGGCCAACTACATGATGCTTCCTTCTCTTGGCCAGCAAATGGTTTCCAACTTGTGCTTGGCAAGGCTAAGGAAAGTTGGGATGTTCTTGGTTCTATCCGTAAAAGCTCCTGCCCCAACACATTGGTCAGTTGGTCAAGGCCTCCTCCTGGATTTATCAAAGTGAATGTAGATGGACGCGCCAGAGGCTCACCTGGTCCGTCTGCAGCAGGAGGGATTCTTAAAGATGCTAATGCTTTCTGGGTTTGTGGGTTCGTGTATAGAATTGGGATAGCTCATGCACTTTTAGCGGAACTTTGGGCCATTTACCATGGCTTACGGGTCACTTGGGACAAAGGCTATCGTGCCGTGATATTGGAAACTGATTCCCTTCAGGCAATCAATTTGATAAAGAGGGATACCATGCCAGGCAATCATCTCATGAGAATTCTTACAGCTATCAAGGATCTTATTGGCCGAAACTGGGAAATCTCCATTTCACATGTCCCTCGCGAAGCAAACCATTGCGCGGATTGGTTAACTACGCACTTTGACACCTCACCTATAATCTCGGCCTCCATATCCCCCTTGAGGCTCCCCATCAGCTCCTATCTCTCATCACAGCTGATGCTTCTGATGTTTCTTGGCACAGAGCCAACTAGCTTTTTATCTCTACTGATGTAATGGTTTTCTAGTTTCTTTCCTTATTATATATAATAAAATGAATACCCATTTTGGTGCCTACCTTCGTCCAATCACTTCCTTTCGCTCTTACCCCAGAGGCAGACAAGAAAAACCAGAAAACGGACTTAGAGGCAAAAGTTGTTTAATCGAATCCGTTCTTTATTGCTTCGACTGGGGATTTATCATCTCCAGCCGTTGCCAGAACCTTTCCCATTAGATTGTCTGATGGGTTTGAGCGAGTTCATGAGTCGTGAAAGAGGATTCCAATCAAGGGCTGAAACACAACCCCCAGGACTAGAAGAAAGGAGTCATCCGCGGGTAGACCTATCCAAGCTGGGTTAACAAACGGGGAATGGCAAATGTCAGTTAGGTACACAGTTGCTGGTATGAGGATTTTCCTATTTCACAATGCGAGTATCAGGTTACTGTAATCAGTTACACATTTCAGTAGGAGATTAGGTCTTGCAGAGAGAGCTGAGCCCATGCTAAAGTTGAAAGCGCGAAATGATGTAGAAAGATAACCCGCTATCCCGCGTGCTGTCTCACTTCATAATCTTTCCTTTCTCAGGATACGGTAAACAAAAGCTATGCCCTAAAGCCAGATATGATAAAAGGTTCTTCTCTTGCTAATGCCTTCCTAAAAGAGCTTAGGTACTCTTGATAGCCTTTCTCGCAAGCTAGCTAAGGAAAGAAAGCACTTCTACATGACCGGCTCCAGCAATTGGTGTGAGGACTTACTCTGGTTTAAGAAATGGCTCTTCGAGACCTCACCTTACGTATCGAGTCTTCAGCTCGAATGGGATGTGGAGGCCCTGTCTTTCTTTCCTTCTTCCCTGGCTGATACATCTATCTCTGCCTTGACTTCCGAATATTCATCCGCTTTTTCTTTCTTCCTTACCTCCCCCTCCGCATCACAACAGCAAGCAAAGGCGGCTTATCTTATCTTTAGGTTGGAGATGGGCGTTTCTCGTTTATCGGACCAGGGAAGTGGTTTCGCCTAGTAACTTTGCCCTATGTATAGGCTTTGATTTTGGCTACGGGAATGGAAGATAATCAGCCTTGGATGGACAACCTATCAGCAAGTTAGCATGAAATCCATCAACAAGCAATCCGAAAAGCGGAGTTGGTTTACTTTCCTTGCTCGAGGGCGGTTATCGTCTAATTCTTCTTCGTCTTGTCGATTATCGACTGGGTAAGAGCGTAAAGCACTAATTCTCATCTCAGCATCTGCATTTCCTGCTTGAGCTGCAATTCCTACTCTTGAATGAGTTTCAGGTCTTGCGGAGCCTACGCCATGAATGAGTTCGAGCTGTTCTGGCGTTCTCTGCTCACCTTCCGACACCGACAGTTGATGCTGCTTTATCGCTTTCACTATCTGGATTTTATTAAGAAATTCCTAAAACCCCAAGGCCGGACAAAAGGCTTTCTTCTAGTCCTGGGGTTTGTCTTTCTGTACTGGTGAGCTTTTCTCTTCCAAAAAATTAGTTTCCGAGTTCGCTTGTAGCCCATTAAGGAAAGGAAGTTGGGAGCGAGGTAAACTAAAGCTATGCGATTGCTGATTCTTTCACGACCGAAGTTTAACCTTTATGATGGAGCTAAGGCCCTAGTCTATCAATAAACCAATAGACAACCCGCAAGGAAGACCAGGCCTTAAAGAAGCTCTCAAGACAGCACTAGAAAGAGGTAGGAAGATGAATTAGCTACGGAAACCAAAAAACCCAGGGTAAAAGAAATTCTCATAGCGCGCTCGTTGGAAGCGCAGGTGAGCTCATTAGCTCGTATCTCGAAGGCAAAGGCTAGCAACCGGAAAGGACTAGAAAGTAGGAATCTCTTTTGACTTAGATAAGGTTTGTCTTTCTTCCGAGTCCTATAAAAATCTATACCCATCGTTAACCAACCTTTCGTTCTTTATTTAAAATGCTAAAACACAAGTCCCGTACCGAAACCGCTTACTTCTATTCGCCAAGCACTTTATTTGAATACTTAGCAGCATGCCCCGCTGTAACATACGCTCGGAATTGGGATCCGCTTATGGAAGATAGAATCCCTTCTAATTAAGCTGAGGTCTTGTTTCGATTCCTACCACGAGACTTCCTAAAGAATTCAACCGATACCGTCCTACTTAATTCGCTTCACCCTTTCCTACGTCTTCTTCGCCTGTAGGTGAAAGCTTACTTCGCAAATTTCACTCATAGAGATCATTGCAAATTCTATTTTTTGAGTACAATATAGCTGTAAAAGCTGTATCGATGTATTAAAACCCGTTCAAAAGGGACTCTCTTAGGGTTCCAGATTACTTACTTGAGAAAATAGCCTTAACGCCCAGTATAGCATCTACCTTTCCAACCTTATCTCGTACCCCTTCTTCTAGGATTAACCGATTAACTAAGCAGTGTAGTGGAAGGGGGTACAGTGAATCAACTGAATAAGCCTTTAGTATTTCAGTTCCTGACCAAGATTCGGGCAAACCATTTCGGGTAGCACTCGGACTCTTAACAAAACCTGGTTTTTGAGTGAAAGCTGAATCCACTACCAGAACTGAAGATGGATTTGCTAATTCTTTCACGATCGCTGTTTATAGGCATTCTTCCCCACCACCATCAGACAAGTCAACCAGAGAGTTAAACCGATTGTTGCTGTTACGGCTGAAGCTGGAATTTCTCCTTTTGAATGAGTTTTGTATGTCTATCTCTCTTTTGAATCGAGATTAATAAGCTAGCGCCCCAGGTACGGTCCCTGAGAAGCTGCTAAAAAGCTAGCACTTCCGAGTCCTACAATACCCGCTGAAGATTGCCCTGAAAGATGACGAGACGGCTGGCTGATCGAAGTCCCAAGAAAGACGAGAAGGAACCGAACCTTAGGACCCTTAAGCCGAGCAAAGTAGCATAGCTTAATTCCTTTCATCTTTTAGAATTCAATTGTATCAACTTTTTAATGGATCGTACAAAAGACGGTGACCGACTCTAGCGAGACCCATTAGGTCTACGCAAGGCTAAAGCACTACAGGGCGTCCCCCTTCTTGATGACTAAAAGATCGATACAACAATCATTCCAAACAGATGGATTCCCAACTGCGAACTACTTATACTACTTATGATATTTCTCAATGCATCTATCTCGACAGCGAAGAAGAGGCTTTATTGTGGTTCGGTCAGCTTGAATTGACTTTCTTCCTTCTTTTCTGGCGTGACTGCCTTCTTTAATTGGCTTGAGATGAGAGCTGCTTCTTTTCCCAATCAAAGAAATACTAAATCTCCAGCCCAAGTGAATAAGCTACCCTTTATTCCTCCCTTGAGAAATCCGAATGTGCTTTCATACTTGTACTCAAAATCTCCTACTTACCGAAGATAAATAGGAAGAAGGTTAGCTGCTTTTCATAAGCGATATGCCGATCAAGCTCTTTCAACAACCACCTGTTTGTTGTCTGACTCTGTGCAAGCCCCGGAAGTGTGATCCCTTTTAAAAGAGGGTATTGTATAGGAAGGAAAAGCTTCATCCACTGCTACTCGAGCAGGAATATCACCTGAAGCTCTCTCCTTTAGAAACGGAGTTTGATAAAGATTATGAACCCTCGACTCGAGCACTCTTTACTTCCTTTGCAATTGTTATAATCAATTCTGGGCTCTCTCAAACAGAGAAAGAAAACTCTTTCAGACCCTCGGGTGAGCTGCTTTGAAGAGATCGAGAGAGTTGCTCAATGCCAGTAAAAGGATCGGTAGCTATTTTCCTGGCTAACGAGTTGGGAATGTTGATTAGATAACTACAGTATCTCAAGGTTGCGGATTAGTTGCTTGAGTGACTAGAATCGATTGAACGGACAAAGGGATTCATCTGCCTCAAGGCAGGAATAAATAAAAGGATTCCATTAAAGAAATAGCATATTGGTATAGAGGCTCACCTTCTTCGCCCACTTGGTAAAGCCCCTTCATACTAGAAAGGCGAGCTCTTATGACTCGCAACAAGTTCAGGAAAGAGAGCAGTCCTTAAACAACCGGACTAGCTCGACGCTGCAATGCCTCAAAACCAATCGCTTACATGAAGACGCTGCTTATTTCTTTTCTTGGGTCATCGGATTGACTGCCCTCGGGTTCGAAAAACTGGTTGTTGAAAGAGCTTCTGTTGTTGGTTTCCCTGGGGAATATAAATCTAAAGCGCCATAGCTAGTCTTTACCTCTCACAAATCCAAATCCCATACCGAATGAAACTAGGGGAACTCGCACGCTAATAGAAGAGGCGTAGAAGCTCTCTTTCAAGGAAAGTAGGCCGGAAAAGAGAGAGTCTGAATGATGCTTAAAATCAAAAGATCATCCTAACTAAAGGCGAACCATTATCTGTTCTGTTAAGGCGAAGAGGCGGTTCTTACGACCTGCTTCCGAACATCTTTCAATCACTCTTGGAGGTCGTTAATCAAAACAAACCCCTCGTTCATACTACCTTCTTTATCAAAATGAAGCTGTAGGTTCCGTTCATTTCTTTAACAATGGATGTTAACTACGTTCGGGTAAGCTTGATTCGGAACTAGACGCAATGAGTTATTAAAACTAAATAATCAACTGACCACTCCTCCCAGCACTGGCCCATTACTTAGTCTTGCCTTGCAATACCTTTGATGGATCTGTGACAAATACTAGCCAAGGAGAACGAGCCCCTTCTATTTTGAGACTGAGATAATATGAAGAACGAGTAGGCTTGCTTTCTCGCTGCATCCTGCCTGAGAGCAATAGGAGCCCGAAAAGCTGACGGTTGAAGATTCTTTCCTTTACCAAGGTCCGAACGAAGCCAAAGAATTTCCTCCTGCGAAAGAAGATGTTGTAGGTCATCTATCATCTCCTTCTCTCTCAAATCAGTCCCTGCTCTATCCCCAAGTCCTCTTGAGGATTGCAAAACCTGAATCTACTTTGAACAGCTTCTTTTTCTTGGCTAAGATATTGAAAAAAGCATCCTCCTTACAGCGTCTAATGGTGCTGGTTACAGAGACAATTGCCCCTAGTAGAGAAGTTCCATGTAAATCCCATGCCTCTTTGAATACCTTGGAAAACTCCTTATGTGTCAGTCATGCCCCTGAAAAGCAGAAGGGACGGGTACCTTTACATACTACTCGACTTTCAAAGCATTCCTATACTCATTTGCTAGACTCAAGTCAGACGAAGTAGAATAGACTTTCTAACATAAAGGAACTTCAAACAAACAGGTTCTATGCGTGGGAGGACGAAGAAGGTGAGCCGAAAGGCGAAGGGGGCGCAGAAGAAGGGGTTGTTTAAAGATCTATGTTTTCCTTAGCCTAATGGGGAAGTTTTATAAAGTCTGTTCTTCCCTGATTTACTGATGTTTGCTTTCCTTCTTGCTTTTGCTAGCGGTAGAGTTTCGTGACTTCTCTCCTTAGCGGTATGCCTTAGCTTTCTCAAGCCTCTAGGTATGTAGAAAGACATAACCTTTCTTCCAACTATTCTCCTATCTATCTTTCCTTTAAGGGTCTCCCCAAGGAAAGCACAGCAAGTGGTGGCAAGCAGCCCTATGGATGCTGATTCTCCTTCGTATTCTCCTAATTACTCGCTGTAACCTATTCTTGAAAAAGATGATGAAACTGCCCCAAGTGGAGCACAAGATTCGGCTAATGCTATATCTCCATCTCTCTTTTTATATGGTGATGACCAATCTTTAGGTGATATGGATACTCTTTTAGCTAAGACTCAAGCCAGTGATGATGTTTTGGCTAAATCATGGAATCAAATCAACTCGAATCCTTCGAATGGTACCAACTTTTTGGATAACCTGGGCATGGTGAGTAAAATCCTTCACATCTCAAATCATCCTTTGCTAATTTTCGTTCTAAATTTTATCTATTGGTGCAGCTTGGTTCTGACCCAATCCCTCTAGCCGCAAAGACCTATGTGGCATCTTCTTATAATGGAATTGCTTGCACCAAAAAGATGATGAATCCTGCACCTTTGGCTGTTATCGCAACTCTACCCTCATTGGCGCAGCAAAACCCTTCCAACCAGGTATCAAACCTTCATATCGCAATATCCCTCAATTTTTGGGATCAAATCAACTTTGTGTTTTGAATAAGATGGCCTTAATTTGACTAAGTTATTTCTTTTCAGGCTGTTCAAACTGAAATATCCAAGAATGAACCAACTTCTGGAAGCAATAGTTCGACACAAATTCCAAATAGTGAGGAAATGGCCATGGTTGCACCTACCAAGTTGATTTTACCACCTCACTTGCTAAGTTTTCTTCCCGACTTCCTTGTATAAGTTTGCCCAAGATAAAATCTAACACTCTTTCTATATAGGATGATGCTCCTCTTGAAGTCCGGTGCTTCTTCAGACTTTTATCTCGATGGTCTTACCTGGAGATGAAGATTTATCACCTGACACCATCCAAGATCCACCTTCTCTGTCGGAATTGGAAGAATCTTACAAGGCTCTTCAAGAATTCTTTGCTGATGTGGATAGTGCTGTACTTGGTCATCAAATGGAAACTGCTTTTGTCCATGCTCTAACTTGGTCTCGTTCTCTTGAGATTTCTCCGAGGGAGAGGCAATTTAGGCGCAATTTCCCTAGATCTTGAAACTCATTTCTTAGCTGGTATAATCAAACCTTAATGGAATATGATTCATTCAATGCTAAAAGAAGATTAAATACAGGAGTCGGCAATCCCAGCTTACGAACAAGGTTACCGCAATCTCCAAACCAACAACTTCGATTTAGCCAAGTTAATCTTCTCCCCTACTTCGACGCGTAGCTACATTAAATTAATGTCGACAAGTTCAAGTATAAGTGACAAGTTAAGGCATGGTAGTGAGTTGGTATTACTTTCGATACCTACGGCTATAGGCTAATAAAAGGTAGTCCTCAATAACAGCCTCTACTTCCCATGCTTACCTGTAATGTTCTTTTCTGTATGAGTAGGTTCAGTCGCAAGCCATAAAGTACATGCTGGCTTACTCCCTCTCTGACTCTGCTTAGGGTCAGTGTTTTAGCAGGGTTCGCTATCGCTCTGCCAGTTACCCTATCAACTGACAGTCAAGTCATCGACATAGACCCCATTTACTTTCTCGTCATATCATGAAAGAGCGCAGTCATGTCTCGCTGGTACGTCGCCCCGGCATTCTTTAGACCTAACGGCATTACCTTGTAAAAGAACGTGCCCTCCTATCTGATATGGTGATGCCGTTTTCTCTCGCCTCGGAGCCTATCAATGGAATAATATCGTACTCAAAGCCCTTTCTTTCGTCTCCAGAGCTGAACAAACATCCATAGAGAAAGAAATATCTTCTTTGTTGATGCGCTCACTCTCACATTTGATCAAGAAACCTACGCCCTACCGAGCATGCTTCATTTCTACTGGACACTTCTTTCATCGAACTACCTTTCGGTAAGTAAAGGAAATAGAGTAAGAACCCCCGCTCACGATTTTGAATGGACTTTCCTTACTTCACTAAAAAGAAAAAAAGAGGTGAGAACAAAAGAGGCTGTTGGACCAAACTGGTGAGGAAGCGAATACCACCATCAGCTCCTGCCTTACTGCCTAGAAAGCAACAATATTGCCTAGTGAAAGCACGAAAGCCATCTTCATCTTTTCTACGATTAAAGTCATTGACTCAAAGCTGAGATATTTCACCACCAACTACTTGATCGTCCTCTTCGCTGCGGAGCAACTATTGAACTATCTTATCTTTCCCTAGGCGAAAGACAGAAAATATTTTACTTCGTTGCTTAGCTACTAATTAGCTACTAATAAGCTGTGTGTACGGGGCCCTGTACACACCGCCCGTCAGACTATTCTATTGGCTCAGCCATTGCCTCTTCGGAACAGCCCTATACTCATTATACAAAGGACTTCCCCTTCTAAGCTACGCGGTAAACCTTCTTCACCGACTTCGTCCCCACCTTACTTATTAAATTAAGTCAGCTCCTCAGCGTTATTAAGATTCGCGTCGAAATAGAATATTAGACGATGGAGCTATTAACTGATTCTAATTCAACGAGAGAGACTATTACTTGGAAAAACCCTATTCGTAGCTACTATTAAACTGCCCCTTGCCATCTGCATTCCCTAAGACAGGGGTTATCACTTACTTCTTGCGCTAATTAAATGGTAAAAATATTCCAACCAAAGCCCTGACACAGACTCATACATGAATACGCATCCATTATAAATACCTGAATCAGTATGCAGTAAAGAAGAGGACTTTGACTTGGAATAGAAAGCTGCGTGAAGTTCACATACTAAAACGACGACACCGTAGATGACATTGATGAATAATCCGATCCGAGACCTGTGATCTCGGAAAATGGATTGAGACAATCTCCCAAGAGGCTCAAATTGCTATCATTTGTCAGTTCTTCATACATTTGTTTGAGAGTTTAGCTAGTGAGAGGACCTGAAAGGAAGGTCCATTTATTTAAGTCCGCCGTAAAAGCGGTTCCTAGCGTAAGGCACACCGCGAAGTTTCATTTGAGCCACTTGAGAAATGCGACTCTATTTCAAAACCATTTGAATGATTTACTCAACTCAATTTTGCTTTGGAATAATAAATTGTTCGATAGCCTACCGATAGAAGGGAGTTATCCTGGCTTAAAAGGATTTGTGATAAGATGCGATTGGATCACAGCTGAACCTGTAATGCTTTCCATATTTGTTCGGGACCTAGCTACTTTACTTTAGCTATGAAAAGCAGCTCAGTAGAAAGGCATTTCTATCATTTTACATTTATTAATAATAATCTAAGGGCATCCCATTAGAAAGCTTTAGCAAGGACGGTTGGTAAACGAAAGAAGAACTAGGCTCAACTTGCAGCAAGTCTAGAATGACCCGGCTTAGCAGGAGGAATTGGATATAGAACCCTTTAGTCTTCTCTAAAGGTTCTGAAAGAAGTTACGAGGGAAGGCACGAACGCTATAACAATAGGGAGCTCTAAACTTCAAAAGAGATTCTCGCATTTCAGTGAACAAGGAAGCGATTCGACGATCATATAGTAGGTGTACCGCGGGTGGCTTTTGTGGGGACAGGCTATGTACGATACCGATTATGGTCGACTTCAGGGTTCTGGCCCACAGATTGCGCCTATAACAAGTTTTCCAATGAGTTGATTTGCTCACGAGAAATCCTTCTATTCTCAGTTTCGGGACCCTAACTTTCTTCGGTTTGGTCAGAGAGATGAGCGCATAGTTTAGTAAGGACAGTTTCTTTCCCGAGAGCGCTCCCTCATCCATTTCTAGGCTAAAAAAAGGGGATCGGATCTTGTCTTCCCTCTTCCCTTCCTCAGGCGCCTTCTGTCTTCCTAACTTTCTATATGGTAAAAGACTAACTTACGGTAGAGCTCTTAGAGTATTTAAAATACCAATACTCTATATGACCCCCTTTAGAGCTAGAATAGCAATAGGCTCTCGATCTCATTCTCTTGTTCATAGATTAGATTAAGGAGAAGCGGTATTGAATCCTTTTTGTTGATCAAATCTCGTAAGAAAAAACCTTATACGGGTGAACTTATGTTTCCTGATCGTCATCTTAGAGTGCTGTACTCCACCATCTGTTGTTAACAGAGGACAAAGGTGCTTTCTACTTGACTTTTGAGTAGGTCCCCGGTTTATGGAATATGGAAGTCAGTCAAGGAGGTTTTCCCGGGCAATTCAAATATTTCTATAGATAGAGTTTTTATGTCATGTCTAGATGATCACTACTAACAGTGAGATCAGAAAATAAAAGAGCTTTCTTTCGATAGTGCTATGTGGAAATGGAAAGATGTGGCTCTTCAAGACCTCAATCTTTTGCCGTATAGCGTACTTTATAAAAAAGCTTGAGCATTCTTTGATTTAGAGATGTCACATCAGAACTACTGTATTCGACAAGGCGTTCTCGCCACTCAACATCTCGAAATAAGAGACAGGGGCAAAGTAGCTATGCAGCGAAGATAAGACCTAGTAGCGTAGCGGGGAACAGGCTAACGTAACGGCAGGATACAGGGGCTGAGACGTTTAACGTTGGCCATTATGAATGGAATCTGCAACTTCTCGGGATTTTTTGTTGTAATCACTTTTAGCAATGGCAATTACAATGGTTCAACTTTTTCTTTTGCGAATGCACCTTCTGGATGGGCTCGACAAGATCGAGCTCAAGTGGGAGAGTTGCAGTACTCCATGTGCGGACAAAATCGCAGTTCTGACAAGCTCTTTGGAAAAAGGCGGGAAGGGTTTTTAGCACTACAGATAACCTTATAGCCTAATTGTGGGGACTTCGTGAAGGTCTTTCTCTTGTTAAGCGTCGGCAGCTTATGCCTGTGATTGTTGAGTTGGATGCTTCGGTGGTAGTTCACCTGGTCACCCATGGTGTGCCGGAATGTCATCCTTCTTCAGTACTTGTTAAGGATATTTTCACATTGATTGAGGAAGGGTGGGTTCGAGAAGTTCGACATATATACAGAGAGGGCAAGAGATGTGCAGATTTACTAGCTAACTTGGATCAGTCTATGGTTTTGGGTACTTCCGTCTTAGAGATTCCGCCGCTTGGGTTGGAGGATTTGATGGAGCAGGATCGCTCAGGTCCGCCTTCCTTTTTTCAGTAACTTTGCTGCAACGTCTTATGTACCGAATAAATAGGAAAAGCGTCAGATGTCGTTGAGTAGTGATTGGCTTTGTTCCACGCTATCTGAAATATCAATATGTGAGAGTTCTTTGAATCTTGCATTTTTCGATGGTGTAGTTTTGAATCGAGAAAGAAATAGGTTTGATTGTCCATCTTTTTCTCAACAATGTCTTTACGATCTTTGATCATCTGAACCCGGATCACCCGTAATTCCTCTTGTCCTTCGGCCGGCCATTTGATAACAACTTACCGGATCTCCTGCTTCTTAATCAAGCTAAAGCTCAGTGAAAAAGGCAGATGCACTTTCTGGCATCATACATGTTCTCAGATGAGATTGGGATTCTTGTACTTCCGGGCCAGTTATTGAGTAAGATTCTAGTGGACCCTGCCCAGACATCGTGATCTTTGAAAAAAGCTAAACAATATGAGTGAAGCCCCTGTCTCTTGTTCTGCCGTTCCTTACTCTTGTGCTGCCATCCGCGGAGTCAACAAGATTGGGTTTCTGAGCTTCCTTACCGGGCTATGTTTTAAGTGGTGTTCGTGACAGTCTAACAAGCTGAGTACGTCTTAATAGGGGTCTTGACCCTTACATCCGGTGGCCCCTCCTGAGTGAGTGCTGCTTCCGTACCCACCATCGCTCCCTGAAAGTGGTTGGAAATCCTTCTTTTATAAATGGTACTAAGCCAGTCCTCAGTTAAAGAGTATCCGCTTTCATCGATTTTCTTAGGGAGCTACTACCGGGTCGGTCTTTGATGCCTCGGGTACTAGTTGACTAGAAGCTTTTAGACATAGCATCTCGATCCCTATTCACTCGGGAAAGCACAAAAATAAAGAGCCCTATTAGTTACTTCGGTATTCTATCGCACTGGTACGAATGGTAGAGATTTAGAAACTAGAAATGATCAATCGGCGCGCATAGGGAAAATATGAGAGGGGACGAATTATGGTTCACCAATTTAGATAACGAAGCAAGCCACTGAAACATCCACTCGCGCATGAGCTTCCCTCACTTGCTCTGTGCGATGTAGCAGAACCGAGACTTTGGGGCGAAATGCCACTTGATGGAAATCACTAATCAATTTTATTCTCAATCGAATCAATTGACAAAAGCCCTATACCAACAAACAACCAATCGCTCGTGTGCTTACTTTCTAAGCTATCAAACTATTCCGAAGTTGATGATTTCGTCTTTCAGATGGAGGTGAGGGCAGCTTTCAAGCTTGACTTTCTTCTTTCTAGCCTTTCTTTCCCCGATTCGGGGCATTATTCAGTAGGAGCTGATTAGGCAAACAAAGAAGCTGAGTCGCTTTGCTTTAATAGGAGTACCTTCACGAATGAATGTAGGACAGCTATTTGAATGCTCGCTTCGTTAGGAGCTGAGCTTTGCTTTATACGAGTCCAAATCTAACGGCGCGTGTCGTACTCATAAACAGTTTGGAGCAAATTGAGCCGAATCGGGTAGAAAAATTGAGAGCCGAAAAAGAGGTGAGAAATAAGCCCAGAAACCCGATCCCTAAAAGTTCCGAAAATTTAGCATCCCTATTTTCCTTCCGCAGCCGCCGATGGAAACCCAACATGAGCGATCCGGGGAGGGCAATAAAGCGCCTTGCCCGTAGCACAAAGAAAATTAAATCGGTTGAAGTTAATCTAGCAGAGGATTTTGATCAGGTTATGGAAGAGAAAGAGGAAGAGTTTGGATCTGTTGCTAGTGATGCCGTTGAATCGGATGATGGGGCGGATGGTAATGGTGATGGTGATCTGCATATGGAGAACACTAGGAGAGATGCTGAGACAGAACCGACTCGACAAACAGAAACGGTTAGGCCCTCTTTTCGGGACATGGTCCGGGGGGAGACTCGAGCTAAAACCTTTGATGAAGAAGACATTTTTGGTGCTTTGAGTGAGAATGAAGGGCTTCTTGAGGTTTCCACAGTTGATTCTTGGCCTGCTATCAGGACCTCCCCGAAGATGAAACAGTATCTTCACTACAAATGGCGGAATTGTTTGATTGTTAAACTGTTAGGTAGGAACATTGGATTTAAAACTTTACAGACTAGAGTAACAAATTTGTGGAAGCCGAGAGGCCACCTGGAACTCATTGACTTGGGTGAAGGATATTTTGTTGCCAAATTCAGTTTGGAAGAGGACTTACAGTTTGCTCTGGCTGAAGGTCCTTGGGTTATTTTTGGGCATTACCTCACAGTAAGGCGATGGAGACCAGACTTTCGGCCTTCTGAGGCTGTCATTGATTCCACGGCAGCATGGATTCGGTTCCCTGAGTTACCGACAGAATACTTTGATGAGCGTTTTTTACTCGCTCTGGGAAACATGATAGGGAGAGCAATTAAGGTTGACAAAACCACACATTTTGCTTCTAGGGGCAAGTTTGCTCGGGTGTGTGTGGAGATTGATTTAAATAAGAAGCTGGTACCAAAGGTTATGGTTGATGATCGATGGACTAGGGTGGAGTATGAGGGCCTTCCTCTTTTCTGCTTTCATTGTGGCTATATCGGGCATCGGGATTGTAGTGAATTTAAAGCTCAACTAGCGGAGACTAATGGCAAGGGGGATTCCGAAGTTCCTGCAGAGGTGACGGAGATCAGAAGAGAAAACAATAGTGATAGAGTTGGGGAACGTGTTCCCGAGACTGAGCCAATCTTTGGTCCTTGGATGGTCGCTCAAACTCGACGACCACGGAACTCGACAAGGAAAACAAATATAGCTCAATTTAAGAAACCAAATGGTGTAGGGGAAGGTGTTGTGGGCTCCAGGTTTGCTGCTTTAGCAGATATTCAAGAGCAAGAAAATGTAGACCCAGTTAACAAAGGTGAGAGTGGGTCGAATGTTGATGCTACACACCGTCAGGGTGTAAAAGGGACATGGCATAATCGTGAGATATCTGGTGAGAAAGCTAGTGGCATTAATCAAAAGAATAATAGCTATGAGAAAGATCCTAGGACGAGCAAGGAGGCTCGAATAGTGACTCATAATGAGGTTTCTAACATACATGGGAGTACAAATGATGCTTTGGGACATGGGCAGCCTGGTTCTCCTTCGGCTCGGCCCACTAGGAACCGGGAGCAGTATAGGGAGTATGTGGATTTGGTTGTTTCGAATAATGGTGGTGGGTTCTCATCTAGTCAAGCCCAACAGGAGGCTCGTGTTGATAATGGAAATGTTAGTGCAAAGCAGAGGAGTGTGGATACAGTTAATAAGCAGTATGAGAAACAGGTTGTAAGTGGGGATGGTGAGATTAATTTGATTTCACAGTCGGGAATTGTTGGTAGACAAGAGCGGAGGGGATTGGAAAGGAATTCTAGTTTTCAAACTCCCGACTCATCTTTGGGTTTGCAAGACACTGATGTAAGGTTCCATAAACCTCCAGATGATAATTTGCAATCCACGGTGGTGATGGAAACGCAACTTGATAATGGAACTTATGGTTCGGCTTTAGGTCAAGATAATATGGTCTTGGAATCATCCATTTCTTCTTCTTTTAATGAGTCTCATTCTATAGAACAGTAGAGGAGCGGGTGGTAAATCCTTTTTGCGATATGCAAAGGATTTGTTAAGGGCTCATAAGCCGATTTGTCTTGTTATTGTTGAACCAAGGATATCTGGGAACCGAGCTAAGAGGGTTGCTAGACGCTTACGGTTTTCAAATTATCATATTGCTGATCCGGTGGGATATTCAGGTGGTATTTGGATATGCTGGGATAATGGTGCAATTGATATTGATATTGTTTTTTCTTCTCCCCAAGTAGTTCATGGTATAGTTAAAAGACCAAATGATGCAGACTTTCTGTTTACTGCAGTTTATGCCAGTCCGGTGTTGGAGATTAGACGTAATCTATGGAAATCCTTAGAGGATTTTGCGGAAAGTGTATCCTTGCCGTGGGTCGTGGTGGGTGATTTTAATGATCTTTTGCATAGTGGTGAGAAATATGGCGGTGTTCAACCATCATTGGGGAGATGCAATGCTTTTAATAACATGATTACGTCCTGTGGTTTGATTGATTTGGGGTTTAAAGGTCCCTCATTCACCTGGTGTAATAAGAGGCATGGTGTTGCCAAAATTCAAGAAAGATTGGATAGGGTGTTTTCAAATGCTGATTGGAGGCTTTTATTCCCTGAAGCTGAAGTTCGTCATCTTCCTCGGCTTCATTCGGACCATTGTCCGATACTTCTTCAGTGTGACCCAAAGATTCCTTTGAGTAGTTCCAATCGACCATTTCGCTTCCAAGCTATGTGGTTTTCGGCGGCAGGTTTTCATGATTTAATAAAAAATTTTTGGTCTCATTCACAAGGGGATATTGAGCATAAATTGGAGAATATGGCAGAGCTGCTCAAGGAATGGAATAAGGTAGACTTTGGGAATATTTTTGAACGGAAAAAGAAATTGAAGGCTCGCATTAGTGGTGTACAGCGAGCTTTAGCATCTTCTTGCTCACATCAGCTCGAGCTCTTGGAAGAAGAGTTGGTACGGGAATATAATTTGCTTCTTAAACAAGAGGAGATTTTCTGGGAACAAAAATCTCGTGTGCAATGGATAAAGCATGGGGAAAGAAATACGCGTTTCTTTCATCTATCTACTATTTGTCGGAGAAGAAGAAATCGGGTTACTATGCTTCGTGGAGAAGATGGGAATTGGATCTCAGATCCTATTGAGCTTCAAGGTATGGTTCTTAATTTATACAAAAATTTGTATAGTGTTGATTCCTCACATCATGAACCGTTGACTACTGGTGTTCACACTAGCCTCTCATACGATGATTGTCTGGCTTTGGAGAAAAATATAACGGCAAATGAAGTTCGTACTGCTCTTTTTCAAATGAAACCTTGGAAGGCACCTGGAGTGGATGGATTCCAAGCGGGTTTTTATCAGGAGTGTTGGGATACGGTTAATGTTTCATTGGTTGAGCTAGTTCAACAAGCCTTTTCGATGGGATTCTTCAATGATCATCTTAGCCGAACTTTATTGGTGCTGATCCCAAAAGTTACGAACCCGGAGTATGCAAAGCAGTTTCGTCCCATTAGCCTATGTACGGTAACTTATAAACTAATCACTAAGGTTTTGGTTAACCGTTTGAGACCTTTTCTGTCTATTTTGGTGGCTCCCTTTCAGGCTAGCTTTATTCCGAGGCGTCAAGCTGCGGATAATATTTTTATTGCGCAGAAAATGATCCATTGCATTAAGAAGACCAGGAGCAAGAATGGATTAATGGCAATTAAAATTGATCTTGAGAAAGCATATGATAGGGTGCGTTGGGATTTTTTGCGTGAGACGCTGACTTTCTTTGGGTTTCCGGATAAGTGGGTAAAGTTGATCATGTTTTGTGTGGAAAGCTCAGCTATGTCAGTTCTTTGGAATGGTGAGAAAACTTAATTTTTTTCTCCGGGTCGTGGCCTTAGACAGGGTGATCCGTTATCCCCATATTTGTTTGTACTTTGCATGGAGAGATTGGGGCATTTAATTTTGGAAGCAGTTTCTTCTAGGGAGTGGAAACCGATATCTATAGGACGGGGTGGTCTTGCCATTTCTCACCTGTTCTTTGCGGACGATCTATTTTTGTTTGGTCGTGCAACAATGAGTCAAGCAAATGTGATTAAATCTGTTTTGGATAAGTTTTGTACTGCTTCAGGGGCAAAAGTGAATTTGGAGAAGTCTAATTTATTTATTTCTCCGCATGCCTCCACAAGTAATGCTCGAGAAGTGAGTCGTTGTTTGGGAATAGGTTTGTCTTCTCATTTGGGAAAATACCTTGGAGTTCCTTTGATACATGGGAGAGTGGTGAAAGGCACCTATCGAGAATTGATTGATAAGGTGAGTACCAGACTTAGTGGGTGGAAAACTAAGTGTTTGAATTTAGCTGGTCGAGCTACTTTGGTTGCTTCGGTTACCTCGGCTATCCCTACCTATACCATGCTTACTTCGAAGTTACCACTGAATGTCAGCAATCATATTGATAGCTTGAATAGAAGGTTTCTTTGGGGAGGGTCAGAATCAAAGCGTGCAGTGCATCTGGTTAACTGGGAGACTGTTTGTACTCCTAAGAGACTAGGTGGGTTAGGACTACGTCGGATGGAGCTTCATAATTGTGTCCTACTTCAGAAGACTGCATGGAGGTTTCTTACGGAGCCGGATAGTTTATGGGCTCGTGTACTTAAGGCGAAATATGGTGTTGGTGGCGATGTCGTTCAGTATGCACTTAATGTTTCAAACATGTCTAGAGTTAATTGGTCTCATACTTGGAAAGGAATGGTGAGGGCTTTGGTTGACTTATCCAGGGGACTTGTCAAGAGAATTGGAGATGGTGCGTTGACAAGGTTTTGGTTCGATAAATGGCTTGATAAGCCTATTATACAATATTTGGATTTTCCACCTCCTTTTGTTGATCCAAATATTATGGTTAAAGACTTTATTGTGGATGGGGCATGGAATACAGACATGATTTTTGCCCAAGTGCCAATGGAAGTGGCGTTGAAAATTATAGGCTATCCCTTAACTCGATTCACGAGTATGGAGGATACCTATATTTGGGAACCTTGCTCAAATGGGAAATTCACCTCGGTGTCGGCCTACCAGCTTCTCTTACAGGAGGTTGATGCTCCAAATCATGACTTGAGATGGCTTTGGTGCCTCCCGGTACCGAGCAGATGGATTTATTTCCTTTGGTTGGCATGGCGAGGCCGATTGATGACTAACTCTTTAAGAGCTTCTTGGGGTGTTGGTTCTATGGCTCGTTGTTCTTTGTGTGATTATCCCATTGAAGATGTGATTCATGTACTTCGGGATTGTTCTTTCGCAGTAACTGTATGGAAGAAACTTATCCCGCGCAAAGATTGGAACACCTTTTTTGCTATAAGTTTGCAAGATTGGTTGGTGAGCAACCTGGATTTAAAGAATAAGACTTCACGGGATGTGGTGGTTTTTGCTACAACAGCTTGGAGGATTTGGACAAGGCGTTGTTCCTCTGTTTTTGAGCCGGATGATGATAGTATTTTGGAGCACGACATGCTTCGAAACGTTATATCTACCGCACAAGGAATATTAGAGGCTTGGTATAAGCCACCTACTACGGCTGCTTTAGCCCAACTGATTCACTGGTGTCCTCCACCTGATATGACAGTGAAAGTTAATACGGATGGTGCATCGAGGGGAAATCCAGGCGTTGCAGGAGCTGGTGGAGTGATTAGAGACTCTAATGGACGATGGCTTGTTGGTTTTGCTGCGCATTTAGGCGTTGTATCTAATATGGCTGCTGAGCTTCATGCTCTAAGAATGGGTCTTTTGCTGGCTTGGGATGAGGGATATAGAAATGTACTTTGTGAGGTTGATGCGTTAGTCATCCTTGAATTGCTTAGATCTAGGGAGGTCTCTCTTCATCCAATGGGGGCATTGATTAATGATATTAAGGAACTTCTGCAACGTGATTGGCAATGCAGGTACCAGCACACACTGAGGGAAGGGAATTTCTGTGCAGATTTGTTGTCAAAGATGGGTTGTGAGCTTGATGATGAATTTATGATTTATAGAGAGCCTCCAGACTCGGTTCGTGAGGTCCTTGCTGCTGATGTTAGAGGTCTTGAAGAGCCCAGGGGTTTTTCTTTAACTTAATTGTTTTTCGTTTCGGTTTTAACCAAAAAAAAAGCTTTGCTTTATACGATACTGGCTTTGTCCAGCCGGCCACATCATCCCTTCCTATCTATAGGCGAATGCGAATCCGTTTTGGTTTCATTTATATCAACATGCCAGTTTCTTTATCGGTCAGAGATGAATCTAAATCAATTTCGTAAGAGAAAGAAACTGCAAATGAAGATTCTGAGTTATCCTTTTAGTTTTCGATACCAGCCTTGAAGTGTAAAACCAAAACTGAAATCAATGAATAGATATGCGGGAAAAAACCCGGCCCAGAGCCGACAAAGCAAGAATGTGGCGATCGTTGTCTTCTTAGTAGTTGTAGTGTTAATGGTTCTGTACTATTTAGTATATATGATTATGTGGGTTGACTTTATTAATTATTTAGTAGTCAAACTCCAATCCATGCTACTAAGACGGTCTATCTACTTTCTCTTTAAGAGACTCGGTTTGTGTTCTGCTTTTCTATGGCTTTCGGTCGGAGGAGGGGGTGCTAGCTCTTCGGAGCGACCTTCCTTCGATCTCAATCTACCACCCCCGGCTGATGAGCCCGGGCCTTCCTCTTCCGGGGGCCGGGCTGAACCATCGAACTATGGTCCACAGCCTGCTGCCTCAACCTCGGAACTTCCGCAGGAAGAGGTGGAGCTACGACGTCAGATGGAGGAGCATATTCTGAGGCGCTTGCATTCCAAGTGTTTTGCGGATACGAATCCAGATCTGCTTTTGGAGCAAGCGA